ATGAACGCAAATACACAAAACTTTACTTTATATTCTTTTGTTGCTCGTTGGATTTTCTCAACTAATCACAAAGACATTGGTACTCTTTATTTAATTTTTGGTGCCATTTCTGGCGTAGCTGGAACAGCTTTATCACTATATATTAGATTTACTTTGGCTCAACCAAATTCTAGTTTTTTAGAATATAATCATCATTTATATAATGTTATTGTAACTGGACATGCTTTAGTTATGGTCTTTTTTGTGGTAATGCCTATTTTAATAGGAGGATTTGGAAATTGGTTTGTTCCTTTGATGATTGGTGCTCCAGACATGGCTTTCCCTAGAATGAATAATATCAGTTTTTGGCTTTTACCTCCTTCTCTTTTATTATTAGTAGAATCAATTCTTTGTGAAGCAGGAGTAGGTACCGGATGGACTGTATATCCTCCTCTTTCAAGTATTACGGCACATTCAGGAGGTTCGGTTGATCTAGCAATTTTCAGCCTTCACTTATCTGGTGCTTCTTCCATTTTAGGAGCGATTAACTTCATTTGTACAATAACTAACATGCGTACAAAAAACCTTGCTTTTCATAGATTACCTCTTTTTGCTTGGGCAATTTTTATTACCGCATTTTTACTTTTACTTTCATTACCTGTATTGGCAGGAGCAATTACGATGCTATTAACTGATCGAAATTTTAATACTACTTTTTTTGATCCTGCTGGAGGTGGAGATCCTGTTCTTTACCAACACTTGTTTTGGTTTTTCGGCCACCCAGAAGTATACGTACTAATTTTACCTGGATTTGGTATTATTAGTCATATTGTTGTAAGTGCATCGAGAAAACCAATCTTTGGTTATTTAGGGATGGTTTATGCAATGTTTTCCATAGGAATTCTTGGATTTATCGTATGGGCACATCACATGTATACTGTTGGATTAGATATCGACACTCGTGCTTATTTTACCGCAGCAACCATGATAATTGCAGTACCTACTGGTATAAAAGTTTTTAGTTGGTTAGCTACTCTATGGGGAAGCTCTTTAAAACTAAGAGCTCCGCTTCTTTTTGCTTTAGGTTTTATCTTTCTATTTACTGTCGGTGGCGTTACTGGAGTTGTTTTAGCAAATTCAGGAATTGATGTCGCACTACACGACACTTATTACGTAGTAGCCCACTTTCATTACGTATTAAGTATGGGGGCTATTTTTTCAATTTTTGCAGGAATCTACTATTGGTTCAATAAAATAACTGGCGTAGAATATTCTGAAGTACTTGCCCAAATTCATTTTTGGGTATTTTTTATGGGGGTAAACATAACTTTTTTTCCGATGCATTGGTTAGGAGTTGCTGGTATGCCTCGAAGAATTCCTGACTATCCTGATGCATTTTATACTTTCAATAAAATTGCTTCTTGGGGTGCTGAAATATCTGCTTTTTCACTAGTGATTTTTTTAGGATTGCTAATTGAAGCATTCTATAGAAAATAACTTCGTAAAAAAGCAAACATGAACGCAAATACAGAAAACTTTACTTTATATTCTTTTGTTGCTCGTTGGATTTTCTCAACTAATCACAAAGACATTGGTACTCTTTATTTAATTTTTGGTGCCATTTCTGGCGTAGCTGGAACAGCTTTATCACTATATATTAGATTTACTTTGGCTCAACCAAATTCTAGTTTTTTAGAATATAATCATCATTTATATAATGTTATTGTAACTGGACATGCTTTAGTTATGGTCTTTTTTGTGGTAATGCCTATTTTAATAGGAGGATTTGGAAATTGGTTTGTTCCTTTGATGATTGGTGCTCCAGACATGGCTTTCCCTAGAATGAATAATATCAGTTTTTGGCTTTTACCTCCTTCTCTTTTATTATTAGTAGAATCAATTCTTTGTGAAGCAGGAGTAGGTACCGGATGGACTGTATATCCTCCTCTTTCAAGTATTACGGCACATTCAGGAGGTTCGGTTGATCTAGCAATTTTCAGCCTTCACTTATCTGGTGCTTCTTCCATTTTAGGAGCGATTAACTTCATTTGTACAATAACTAACATGCGTACAAAAAACCTTGCTTTTCATAGATTACCTCTTTTTGCTTGGGCAATTTTTATTACCGCATTTTTACTTTTACTTTCATTACCTGTATTGGCAGGAGCAATTACGATGCTATTAACTGATCGAAATTTTAATACTACTTTTTTTGATCCTGCTGGAGGTGGAGATCCTGTTCTTTACCAACACTTGTTTTGGTTTTTCGGCCACCCAGAAGTATACGTACTAATTTTACCTGGATTTGGTATTATTAGTCATATTGTTGTAAGTGCATCGAGAAAACCAATCTTTGGTTATTTAGGGATGGTTTATGCAATGTTTTCCATAGGAATTCTTGGATTTATCGTATGGGCACATCACATGTATACTGTTGGATTAGATATCGACACTCGTGCTTATTTTACCGCAGCAACCATGATAATTGCAGTACCTACTGGTATAAAAGTTTTTAGTTGGTTAGCTACTCTATGGGGAAGCTCTTTAAAACTAAGAGCTCCGCTTCTTTTTGCTTTAGGTTTTATCTTTCTATTTACTGTCGGTGGCGTTACTGGAGTTGTTTTAGCAAATTCAGGAATTGATGTCGCACTACACGACACTTATTACGTAGTAGCCCACTTTCATTACGTATTAAGTATGGGGGCTATTTTTTCAATTTTTGCAGGAATCTACTATTGGTTCAATAAAATAACTGGCGTAGAATATTCTGAAGTACTTGCCCAAATTCATTTTTGGGTATTTTTTATGGGGGTAAACATAACTTTTTTTCCGATGCATTGGTTAGGAGTTGCTGGTATGCCTCGAAGAATTCCTGACTATCCTGATGCATTTTATACTTTCAATAAAATTGCTTCTTGGGGTGCTGAAATATCTGCTTTTTCACTAGTGATTTTTTTAGGATTGCTAATTGAAGCGTTTTATAGAAAGTACTCTTTTAGCAATTTTAACTCCGTAAGTTTTTTTTTCGGAGTAGGCCATGCTCTTTTGGGAGTTGTCTCAACAACACCGCCAGAGGTGTGGTCGTTTGGACCTTTGTGCTTTATCGTGCCTATAATTGTCACGATGCTGCGCAGATCCGTGTCAATTTCGATTGAAGATATTCAAACGTTAGGACAGTTAATGGAGGTTAGTCGGGGTGCTTTCTACGGCGCCGGCACGTCAGCAATCATAACGCAAGTCTTTGAAAAAGCGTTTTCCTTCTGCACGGAGACTAATTTTTTGACTTGTTGCATGGCTGCAGCAAGCGCGTTTTTTCCGGATAATTCTGTAGATTATTGGGCTACAATAAATATTATTTTCTTTGCGTGTGGTATTCAACGTAGTACTATCTATGGCTTATTTGGGAATAACCCAGAAATAAATCGATGTATTCCTGATTGTCAAAGAATTATCGAAATCGCGAATAGTGCAGATTTATCTAATATAAGTGTGAGTAGAGTAGTTACTACGGTTGCGAATTTAATAGCATCTCGTAGCGAAACTACTTACACTGGTGATGAATTGATCACGTACGCAAAAGCCTTCATCTTTGACTATCTCAACCCTTCTTAAAAAATAATAAAGCATTTTATAGAAGATAATTTTGTAATAAAGAAGCTTATAGCTCAGTGGTTAGAGCGCACGCCTGATAAGCGTGAGGTCAGCAGTTCAAATCTTCTTAAGCTTATGTTTCATTGTAAAGAATGAAAGGTTGAGTGAAAACCTTTTAAGAATATTAGAGTAAAAAATAAAAATATTTCCTTTTATAAAACTTGAGGTACACAATAAAGAAGTTTGTTTTATTATAAAAAGAATTTTATGAAAATAAACGAAAACAAGAAAAGTCACATACAGAATCTTAACAATCAATTAACATTAATTAACTTTTTGATAAATCAAGGAATAACGATACCATATTTTTGCTATCATCATGAATTATCTATAGCAGGGAATTGTCGGGCATGCTTAATTGAGCTAGAAAACTCACCTAAACCAGTAGTATCTTGTGGAATAAATGCAAAATCATGTTTAATAAACAATAAAATATATTATGACAGTGTTCTCTTAAAAAAAGCTCGAGAAAATGTACTCGAATTTTTATTATTGAACCACCCGGTGGATTGCCCTATATGTGATCAAGGTGGAGAATGTGATTTACAAGAACAATCACTTTTTTTTGGTTTTACAAAAAAACGATTTTACAAATTTAAAAGAGTAGTATCGGATAAAAACTTAGGCCCTGTTGTAAAAACGGTTATGACTAGATGTATACACTGCACTCGGTGCGTACGATTTGCTACAGAAATAGCCGGAGTAGAAGATTTAGGAATTTTCAATCGAGGTACTGGAAGCGAAATAGGAACTTATGTAGATAAAGTTTTTCTATCAGAATTATCTGGTAATATCATAGACTTATGCCCTGTAGGTAAATTACATTTTAATATTCGAAAGAAATTTAATATTAAATCTCAAATAAAACTTTTTAATACACGATGCTTATGTCAGCACGTTTAAATTGTCGATCACTGGTTAAAAAACTATAAAAAGAATTGAAAGAAATCCATTAAAAGACAATTCTCATTTCAAACGCCGACCCCTAAGTTTATAAAATTTTAATTATTTTACGAAAAAAAAAATTTAGGCTTTAAGATGCTAGAATTTTTAAGTGTTTAAACTAAAGTGTTTGAATCTCGTAATGAAAAAGTAAAAATTTCAAATTAAAAGCTATTTTAAATTACTATAAGTCAAAAAATCAAACTCAAACTTTAAAAATATTTAATTGTTCACCGAAAACAGTAATGCGTTGAATTAATAAATTTAATAATTGTTATTCATTTTCAAAAAATAATAAAATATATTTAGGTTATATATGAATAATTGTTTATCGCAAAATAAAACAATTAATATGGAAAAAGTTAAAGATGTAAATATTTTATTAAAAGAGTTTTATTTAACTGCCCATAAATTTTAAATAACTAATGAAACTGGAAATAATTGTAACATTTGACAATTACAAATAAATTTTTGTTTTATAGCTTTAAATTTTATAATTAAACAACATTCTATAAAATAAAGGGGCTATAACTCAATTGGTAGAGTGTATGCTTTGCAAGCATAAAGCTATCGGTTCAATTCCGATTAGCTCCAAAATAAAAAAATGTTATTATTATCACCTTTAGAGCAATTTCAAATTTTATCATTAATCCCTATAAAAATATTTAATTTTGACTTTTCAATCACAAATGCTTTACTAGTAAACATTATTGCTTTACTATGTTTTAGTGGTACTATATACCTGTTCAGTTCTAACAAAAACTGTTTTAACCAATCTTCTTTTTTTTTTATACCAAACCCATGGCAAGTCGTTTTTGAATCTATATATGAAGTAGTTTCACAATTAGTGTTTGATTTAATCAGCGTTGGAAGTGAAAAGTATTTTCCTTTTTTAACAATAATATTTTCTTTTATATTATTTAATAACTTAATTGGACTAGTGCCTTATAGTTTCACAATTACCAGCCATTTAATTATAACTTTTACCTTATCATTTTCCATCTTTATTGGATTAAACATTATCTGTTATCAACGACATGGTATTCATATGTTTTCACTATTTTTACCTGCTAATACAACTTTTTTTTTAGCATTGTTATTAGTTCCAATTGAATTCGTATCTTACATTGCTAAACCAATTAGTTTAGGTGTTCGGCTGTTTATAAATTTGATGGCAGGACATAGTTTATTAAAAGTAATTGTAGGATTTGCATGGAGTATGCTATTACTAGAAGGTTTACAAGCTTTTAGTTTTTTAATCCCACTATTCATTTTAACCCTGCTTATGGGTCTAGAATTAGGGGTGGCACTAATCCAAACGTACGTCTTTATTACTTTAACTTGTATCTACCTAAATGAAAGTGAAGTATTACACTAATTTTTAAAATTAAAAATATAGAAATTAATTTAAATGACTAAATATAAAATAAAACTATACTCGAAAAATAAAGAAACGATAAACAATGTCTTAAAATTTTTTAATCAATCCCAAAACAAAATAAAAAACTTTCCAATCACTTTAAATTTTAAAAGAAAAAAAAAAAGAAAAAATATAATAACAATATTAAAATCACCTCATGTAAATAAAAAAGCACAAACGCAATTTCAACAAATTACCTACATAGCAGTGGGAAAGTATCTTTCATGGAATAAGAAAAAAAGCACAATCTGTCTAAAAAAACTTAAAAATAATCTTTTTCCGGGTCTAAAAATTAAAATTGAAAAAACTTCCATTTTAAAAAATAATTCAAAAAAAACTCTTTTTGCGAGATTTTCATTAGTAAAAAACCCATCACTTTTATCATTTTTTTCTAAAAAAAAACAAGCGTTAATTTTTAAAAACCAAAAAATTACTACTAAAAAATGGAAAAATAGAATACTAAAAAATTTAAAGAGATTAGATACCTATGGCCACCAATCTAAAAAAATCGAACTAGGTTAATAAAAAATTACATTTTAGTATTCGAAAAAATAGTCTAGATAGCTCAGTTGGTTAGAGCAGAGGACTGAAAATCCTTGAGCCGGCAGTTCAAATCTGTCTCTGGACATAAAATATTCACCACAGAATGAAAAATTATTTTTGGAATATGATTACAAATATAAAAAATGGACAATTAGCAAAAAGAAATTGCGCTTATCAAAAAAAAACAAAACTTTGCGAATCAATGTTAAAAATTCTTTGGGATCAAGGATATATTATTGGCTATAAAGCAACACACACGCAAAAAGATAGCCTAAAAATATTCTTAAAATACCTCAAGAACGGAGAACCCGCTATAAACAGTATAAAATTTATTTCAAAACCTGGTCGAAGAACTTATTATTCCATAAAACAAATTTGGAAAATTGATTCAAGCAAAAGTTTAATTATTTTTTCTACTAATAAAGGTTTAAAAACAATTATAGAGTGCAAAAAGCAAAAAATTGGAGGTGAACCTCTTCTAATGATAAATTAAATGAAAAAACAAAAATATAATCTTCGAATTCCTCAAAATGTATCATTAATCTTTTGTAAGAAAAAATCAACATTAACCGTTAAAGGTCCTTTAAAGAAAAAATCACTGAAACTAAAGTTAAAAATTTATATTGATAAGTTTAACAAAGTTATCAGTGTAAGCCCCATACCTATTTTCAAAGGATCAAACGTAGAAAAAAAACAAATCAAAATTTTGAGAAAAACAACATTTATACAAATAAAACAACTAGTTATTGAAAGCTCGGTCTTAATTTTTCAAAAACTTAAAATTATCGGTGTAGGTTTTAGAGCAGATTTTGCTAACACGTTCCTAAAAAAAAAAATTCTAACGCTAAAACTAGGTTTTAGCCACCTTGTTTACGTAAAAGTCCCGGAGAATCTAAACTTAAATACTCTTACAAAAACAAAATTTTGTATTTATGGGAATGACTACCACAAAATTAGTGAATTTACTGCGACTATCAGATCTAAAAAACTACCGGAACCATACAAAGGTAAAGGTATTCTATACGATAATGAAAACATCATTTTAAAAGAAGGAAAAAAAATTTAAAAATGAAACTAAAAAACCTAAAAAACTATAAACAACAAATAACTCAACTTCAAACTTTAAAGTTATCTTACAAAAAAAAATCTTTTAACTCAAAACACGAGTCAACTTTAACAAAAATTTTACTAAACCAAATTTTGATGATTATTTTTGAGTATCACTTAAACAATAAAAAAATATTATTTATAGGATTTCCAAAGCAATTCTACAGAACATTAAAAAACACCAAACATCTGCAAATTCCTGAATTAATAAATAATGAAATTTGGGAAAATCAAAAGTCTGGAATTGAAAAAGCAAAACAATCAAAAAACATTACTAAATTAATACAAAAATTAAAAAAAAAAGCGGACTTAATTATAATAAATGCTCCGACAAATGACGAACTTACGATTAAAAAAAGTTATTTAGCTTATATTCCAGTTATCGCTGTTAATAAACAACTACAAATTTTCAATAAAACTCAAGAATACATCTTTCCAATCCAAAAATCTGCAAATTCAGACATATTTTACTCATTATTAAAATCTCTTATCGAAAAAAAAAATATTTAATATACTGGTCTCAAATTAAAACTTTAAAAATAAACCTTATAATAAAAAGAAAACAGAAATTTATAAGAATTTGATTTTATTTATGATTATCGAAAAAAAAAAAAAAAGTAAAACCCTTCATAAAAAACTTATAAGACTAAAAACTAATCCGCTTAATAATAATAAATTTTTACAATTAGTAAAAGAAGAAAAAGAAGAACGATACTTAAAAAACAATAGAATAGAAACAAAAACCAAAGAACGTTTTATAGAAATAGAAAAAAAAAAAAAAAAGAAATGGAGAACTTTTCTAAAATTATTGGTTAGAACTAATAACTTTCATCAAAAATACAAACCTTTCACCTTTCACCAACAAAGCGTACCAAAAATGGCTAGTCAAGGTAACTCTTTTAAAAAAAAATTTAAGAAAGATCTTTTTATCAAAAAAATTTTTAACATTTATTATGGAGATTTGCGAAGAAAACCTTTAAAAAAACAAATGACCAGAATTTATAAATTATCAAGACAAAAAAGTAATACTGGCAGTTTTTGTGTGGAAATGTTCGAAAGTCGATTATATGTGACTTTAAAAAAAGCATACTTTTGCTCAACAATGAAAGAAGCAAAACAACTTATCACTAATAGTCATATTAAAGTAAACAACGTAGTAGAAAATAACTACGACTATATTCTCAAACATGGAGACCTAGTCTCAATTAACTATAATTCTCGTAAAATTATCAAAGATAAGATAAGGAACAATTTCGAAAACCAGTTTAATAGAATCATATGGCCTATAACTCCTAGTTATTTAAATATTAATTATGATACACTCGAAATTGTTTTTGGAAATATAAAAGATTTTAATTTTTGTTTATCTTTCCACTTTAAAAACAATAATGAAAGAGTCGTTGAAAACCATTACAGACATTAAAAAATATTTGGATCAAACCAAGATCTTTATACAAATCCTTTAAAATACTTAAAATCTAAAATTGACGTATAAGAACCTAAACTTACTACGGTTTTTACTTTGTTCAATTCTGAAGATATTTTATTCCGAAACTTCTTTGTCTCTACATAACTAGGAATCACTTGTTGAATATTATAAGTATAATAGATATATAAAACGAACAACAAATTAAAAATTAAAGAGAAACTTATCATAACATCGAACTGTGCCATAATGTATATCAGGTAGAAAAAAAGTTCAAAATAAATTTTTTAAGTAAAATGCTCATTTGGTGGAAATGGTAGACACGTCAGACTTAAAATCTGATTTCATATTGAAGTATTGGTTCAAGTCCAATAATGAGTACATAAAAAACGATTTAAAATTAAAGTTAGTAGTATCAAATCAAAATCAAAAATTAGATACAATTTAAGAGATCATCTCTTTTATTTACTAAAAAAACATTTCCCCAACTGGTTAATAAACGAAGTTTTCGAATAAACCACACGAAAAAAAAATTTTTAGTATCTAAAAGAGTAAAATATCTATTTATCTATACAACTTTTTTATACAAACGTATTATCAAAACATTAAAACGCCTACTTTTGTAAATGCAAAAAAGTATTTGGTTTTCAAAATTATAAAATTCAAACTTAAAAAAAACCAAAATGATGGAAATTGGTAGACATGCTAGGTTTAGGTTCTAGTTCCTTTTTAGGAGTGGAGGTTCAAGTCCTCTTTTTGGTATAATACTCATAAAACAAAAAATTAATGCCTACTTACAATCAACTTTGCAAAAAAAAAAGAAACTCGAAAAAAAGAAAATTTAAAACGCCTGCTTTAGAAAGCTCGCCTCACAAAAAAGGAATTTGTACAAAATTAATAGCAAGAACTCCTAAAAAACCCAATTCAGCATTGCGTAAACTTGCTAAACTAAGGCTAACAAATAAAAAAATGATTTTCGCATATATTCCTGGAGAAGGCGAACACGCTTTACAAGAATATTCGAATGTGATAATTAGAGGCGGTCGCGTAAAAGATCTACCTGGAATAAAATATCACCTAGTTCGAGGTAAACTTGATTTTGCAGGCATGACAAGTCGTAAAACTTCTAGATCAAAATATGGTACTAAAAAAATCAAAAAATATCTTTAAAAAGACATTAACTAGTCATGTAGCTAAAAAAGGACAGAAATATACGGTTGAAAAAATTCTGACGAAAAGTTTAAAACAAATTCAAAAACAACAAAAAAAAAACGCTACGAATATTATCAAGACATCGCTTCTAAATTTTATACCAGCCTTCAGAATGATTCAACTAACAAACAAACAAAGACGAAAAAAATCAATTAAACAAATTCCAGCGTTCTTATCAAACAATAAATCAAGATCTTCCTGGGGACTAAAAAATTTGACTAACTTCTCACCTCAAGAAACGTCTAAAACAAATTTACTTTACAAACTGAACAATCAGTTTTTACTCACTACTACTAAAATAGAAAACAATCAACAAAATGAACTTTCAAACAAAAAAAAATATTTTAAGTATTATCGTTGGTAAACAGGACTATGGTCGGCGGGAATTGAACCCACAACCTTCGGGACCGAAATCCGACGCTCTATCCAAATTGAGCTACGACCACTTCATTTTTATTTATTAATAAATATCTTTTCCTAAATAAAGATTTCACTGACATCAACTTTCTTTTTTTTCACTAAATAGTATATAGAAATATAAAACACTAATAAAAACTCTTTCTTTAACATATTAAAAAATGATTCAACAAGAGTCTATAATAAAGGTAGCGGACAACTCCGGTGCAAAAACCGTAAAATGTATAAAAGTTTTAGGAGGATATAAAAAAAAAACTGCAAAATTAGGAGATCTCATAATCACTTCAATACAAGAACTTAGAAATAAATCTAAAATAACCTCCAAAGTAAAAAAAGGTGAAATTTATAAAGCCTTTATTATTAGGACTAAAAAACCTTTAAAAAAAAAAGACGGTAGCTATATTTCTTCAATAAAAACTACCAGACATAACAATGCAGTTATTTTAATAAACAAAAAAGGAAACCCAATCGGAACAAGAATAACAGAACCTGTCCCTTATAAATTAAAAAAAAAACAATTTTTAAAATTTATTAAAATTTCTCCAGGATTATTATACTAAGAAACAAGAATGAATCCTTTTAAAAATTATTATAAAAGAATCGTAAAACAAGATTTTATAAATAAATTTAAAACGAATCGTAATAAAAAACTCCCAAAACTTAAAAAAATAACTTTAAATTTTGGATGCAAAAGCTTTCCTCTTCCAAAATTTGCAACAACTATGCTTGCTCTTGAAATTATAACTAAAAAAAAACCTTCAATAACAAAATCTAAAAAGCCAAACATTTTGCTAAAAATACAAAAAGGTCAACCTGTCGGAGGCAAAGTAGAATTAAAAAAAAATAGTGCTTATACTTTTATCAACAATTTAAACTTAACAATTTTAGCTCAATTTAAAAATTTTTCAGGAGTTAAAATGAAAAACCACACTCTTTTTTGTCAGCTTCCAAAAAATACTATTAAACTTCAAGAATTAGAAGCTCAATATCCATTATTTTCAGAACTGCCAATCCTCGATATTAATATATCAACAAACGTAAAAAACACTAATGAACTAATGTTTTTTGCAAAATCTATGAAATTATCTAAAAATAAAAATAACAAATATTAGACAAGGATAAGTGGTCGAGTGGTTTAAGGCGTTAGTTTTGAAAACTATTGAATTTAAAACAAAAATTCCGAGGGTTCGAATCCCTCCTTATCCTAAATTATCTCATTATTAGATCTGAAAAAATATGAGCAATTAAAAAGTTTATTTAGGCTAGGCAAATCAAAAAAACTGAAGCAATTGTACACACCAAAAAATAAAAGTCATGAAACTTCAGTAGAAAAATGAAAAGAACTTGTTATTTCTTATTTTTAATTGCACTTGAAAGTTGGATAAAACAAGTTTTAGCAAAGTATTCTGTTAGAACAATCTGAGTGTCCAGGAAAGAATAGCGAGAAAATTATTAATGACATTATTCTGACAAAATTTAAGGCAATGAATAGTGGTGCAGGTTCGTTACGCCCTCAAGAACTTATAAAACGATATAATGAAACAATGACTACTAAAACGAATGTTTAGGTAATTTTTATAAATAACAATGTTCTAATCATAAGTCATTATGTGGTTCTTTTGTAACAAAAATGTCACGAAAGAACATATTATTTTTTTTAGTAATAAACTTTGTACAGTTTTATTTTAAATTCTAGTTTTGTAATAAGAAATGAAACATATTTCAAAATTATGGTTCAAATCCAATTTTTATCTAATACTACCTATCAGATAAAATGCTAAAACTTATAGTACTTATAATAAAAATATTAGCAATTATCGTACCAGTTCTTATAGCAGTAGCATTTTTTACTGTTGCTGAAAGAAAAATCATGGGCGCAATACAAAGAAGAAGAGGACCTAATGTTATAGGTTTTATGGGATTACTCCAAGCTTTAGCAGACGGACTTAAACTCTTCGTAAAAGAAACGACATTACCTAGTAATTCGAACCTTATTATATTTTTATTAGCACCGATGTTATCTTTTATACTAAGTTTAATTAGTTGGGCCGTTATACCATTTTCAACTAATCTAGTCATTGTTGACTCACATTTGGGAGTTCTGTATTTATTTGCAATATCCTCCTTAAATGTATACGGAATTTTACTAGCCGGATGGTCAAGTAACTCAAAGTACGCCTATCTAGGAGCACTACGTTCTGCAGCTCAAATGATATCGTATGAAATATCAATCAGTTTTATAGTACTTACTGTAATTTTGTGTACAGGATCATTTAATCTTAGCTCAATAGTAGCAACACAAGCAAAAACTTATTTTATAATTCCTTTATTTCCAATGTTTTTACTTTTCTATATCTCAATGTTAGCCGAAACTAATAGACACCCTTTTGATCTCCCAGAAGCAGAAGCAGAACTTGTTTCTGGTTACAATGTTGAATATTCAGCAATGACTTTTGCTTTATTTTTTTTAGCTGAATACTCAAACATGTTATTAATGAGTTCTTTTGCAGCAATCTTATTCTTAGGCGGTTGGTTACCATTATTCAATATATTACCATTTTACTTTTTTCCAGGTAGTATTTGGCTAAGCTTAAAAATATCAATTGGAGCAATTTTTTTTATATTGACCCGAGCAACCTTACCTAGATACCGATACGACCAACTAATGCAATTGGGCTGGAAAGCTTTTTTACCGATATCTCTAAGTTTTTTGATTTTAACTTCGAGCATTCTGATAAGTTTCAACTGGCTGCCAAATTAAAAACATTTTTTTAACACAAAACAATACACTAAAATTTCACAACAAATAAAAATACTAAAACTAAAAACAACCTGACTAAAGACGTCAGGAGGAGTAACCATAGTGGAAAAAAGTACACCAAAATAATATAAGAATTTTCGATAACTAAAATAAAACTGTACTGAATTTTTAATAAATTTTAAAAACAAAATAGGAATTAAAAAAACTTGAAAATATAAAAAACAAACAAAATAGAATGTAGTATAAAAAATACTATACTCCGAAAGCTTAGCTTCAAATTCCAACGAAAATGAATTCAAAACCTTAAACTGCTGAAAGCTAAGAAAAAAATTCCAACTTAACGGAAACAAAAAAGTATTAAAAAACAAAAAAGATAAAAAAAATAAAAAATAAAACGCCAATAGAATAAATACTAAAAACGTAGATTCAAAATAGGTCAAACTTGGTAAAACAAATAAAAGTACGTAATAAAAAAAATATAAAACTAAAATTTGATTTGTAGTAAAAAAAAGTAGATGAATATATACCGAAAAAACTTCAGCAACATCCGTAAAAATATAAGCAAATGAATCGAATAAATGTATATTCGTAATAATATGTAATAATGCTTCTTTAAAAAAATAACTCACTAAAAAAGTAGTTAACCAAACTATTAATAATAAAATACCTCTAAATTTAATTTCCAGATAATAGTAATACAAATTCATAAATTTTTAAGCTCTCAAAAAAATCTTTTTATAGGAAAATAGTTCAGCGGCAGAACAGTGGTTTCCAAAACCAAAAGTCAGGGGTTCAATTCCTCTTTTTCCTGAACTTTTTACCAATGGAATTACAAAACTTTAATAATTTTTCTTTTAAGCGACTAACATCGCCAAACAACAAAAAACACAATAAAATCAACACTAAAATTTGACCAAACCCAATATTTCTCACTTTTAACTTAAAATTTATAAAGAAATTTATTACTTTACCTATTTAAGGCTTATAGTTCAGCAGGTAGAACATACCGCTCATAACGGTATAGACGTAGGTTCGAATCCTGCTAAGCCTATACTTAAAATTATGAAACTTTACTTTAAAAAATATCAAAATGATAAAATTATAGATATTCTAAAAAAAAATAGCTTCTTATTGTTTTCAATTAATGCCAATCAAAACTCAAACAATTGGCTAACATTAGAACAAAATTTAAACAAACTTGAAATAACATACACTAAAATTTATAACAATACCACTATAAAAGTTTTAAAAAATTCAATATTAAAAAATTTGAAAAACTTAATAGGTAGCACATTTTTTTTCTTAAAACCAAAAAAAACTCAAAAAATAAAAATAGAAAATACCATAATAAAATCATTAGATGCAATTCAGTTTACAATAATAACCATAAAATTAAACAAAAAATTGTATTCAATTCCACAACTTAATACAATAAATTCATTTGATTACAAAAAAAATACCAAAATAACGTACCAATTTTTGCTAACAACGTTAAAAATGTCAACAAAAATTTCCCCCCTAGTAACTCAGAAATCGGAACAATGTGATTCGAACACATGACCTTCTAGTCCCAAACCAGACGCGCTACCAAACTACGCTATATCCCGATAGAAAAAAATTTTCTGAAGAGAGTAAGATTCGAACTTACGATGGGAATCCCAATAGATTTACAATCTAACGCTTTTAACCGCTCAGCCATCTCTTCTTTACAAAAATTTATTTACGAAACTTTTTTTTCTTACGACAACCATTATAAGAATAAGATTGATAATTTTTTATAATTTTAATAGAAAACTTCTTTTTTAAACTTCTAATAATAAAACGTCTAAAAAAACCTACGTTATTTAAATGTAACGAAATAGGATTTTTGTTTAAAAAATCTACTTTTAATTTTCTCAACTCTTTAAAAAACAACTTTAATATTCGAAATCGATTTTTTTTTGATTTTCCTTTAAAATTCAACGAACCGGCAGAAGACGAAAATTTTAAACTACCAAAAGCATCGGTAACACATAAAAAAGTATTTATAGCAGAAAAAGAAAAAAAAACCGAATACAAAACGACAACGCCTTTTTGATCGAAGAGAAAAGACGATTTTTTATTTAAATTTTTAATAACTTTTTCTTTTAAAAGATAATTTAATTTTTTATAATCAGATTTCTCACCTAATAAACTTTCTAATTCTAAAACATAACTAACTACTTTTCTAAAATAATTACTCTTTTTTTTTAAACGATTCTTATTTGTTAAAAACAACTCAAATTTATTATTCATTGAAGTATTTTTCATAAACCTTGTTTCTTTATTTCTATCCTAGCAATTTTTCTCTTTCTGACTTCAAAAAAATTAACTAAAAATTATTCTCACAATTCTTAATCTTTGTATAAACACTTAACACAATATATATTACAAAATACTAACTCTTTTGGAAATATTAAACTAAAAACTGTTTGAACTAATGGCACTATTATTCTCAAAACCAACTACACCGTCCCAACGCTTCCTAATAAAACTTAACAGAAAACAACTTACAAAAACCCCTAAAATTAAACAAAAAATTATAGGAACGAAAACAAAATCTGGTAGAAACCATTCAGGAAAAATTACAAATAGACACAGAGGGAACGGCCATAAAACAAATTACCGAAAAATCAATTTTAATAGAAACTCAATATCGACCGGCATTGTACTCGGAATAGAGTACGACCCAAATCGAAACTCAAATATTGCTTCAGTGTATAATTTCACGAACAATAACTTTTTTTATATACTTGCTCCTAAAAAATTAAAAATAGGAAACATTATTGAATCTGGACTTGACGCAGAACTTTGTACCGGAAACTCATTGCCTATCTATAAAATTCCTGAAGGCAGTTTTATTCATTGCATAGCCCAAGACCATTACAAAATTTCTCAAATTACTAGAGCAGCAGGATGTTCTTCCTTAATAAAAGAAAAATCAACAACCCATGCAAAAATAAGATTAAGTTCAAAAAAAGAAAAATTAATTGATATCGAGTCATACGCGACGCTAGGAAGCCTCTCTAATGAATCTTATTTTCTGACACGTCTTGGGAAAGCTGGACAATCTCGTTGGTTGAACAAAAGACCAAAAGTCAGAGGAGTTGCTATGAATCCGGTGGATCACCCTCACGGAGGAGGGGAAGGAAAAAAATCCGGCAAACGATTCACACCGTGGGGCAAACCTAACAAAAAATAAACTTTAAAAATGAAACGATCTAAATGGAAAGGACTTTTTATAAAACCAAAAAATTCGAAAAAAAAAACGCTTAAACAAACGAAAATGTGCAGAAATAGTTATATTCTACCAAACCTATTCGAACAAACATTTCTAGTCCATAACGGAAAAAGTTTTAAAAATGTAACCGTTTCGAAAGAAATGTTAGGTTATAAATTCGGAGAATTCGCTAGAACCCGCGCAATTTTTGAATATAAAAAAAAAAAGAAAAAGAAATAGTAACTAATATGAATAGCCATCAACATTGGAAACTAAAATATTTTGAAAAAAATAGACATGAATCGCATTTAACTATTTTCAAAGGTTTAGAAATCAAAGACTATCTAAAACAGTATTTTAAAAAACACGAACTTAACTTACAGAATTACAAAGTAAATTTTTTAACAAACAGAATCGTTATTTATTTAACAATCAATGAAAAAAAAAGAACACAAGACGAAAAAAGAAAATGGAAACAACTAAGTATGAAGTTATTTCGAGAACAAAAAGATAAAAAAAAAAACTACTATAGGCATAAAAGAGACAGTTTACCACCTAATTATAATATCACAACTCAAAGACTTATAGATCCTCGCAGTGTAAACCAAATACAAAATTCTTTGGAAAGTAGTACACTAAAAAAAAAAAACCTTTGTCCTATTTGTCTAACTGAAATTAACGAAACAAGTACTGTAAAGATTTTCCAAAATGTTCTTACAACTGAACGAACATTCAAAAAAGGTAAAAAAAAAATAATTTCTAAAAATAAATTACAATTAGTTCACGAACATTGTTACAAAAATGAAATCAGCATCTTACCACCAATTCAATTGTTACCCTTTAGTAAAAAAGAAATAAAAAAACAACAACCTATTCTTAAAAAACTACAGGCTTTTCAGTTAATTCACGAACCTTATGTCACACAAAAATTTATAAATGAAAAGCCAAATCATAAAAAAATACCCAAAAACTTTTTTAAAAACTTATTAAAAAATCTAAAACAATTTACAAAAAATAAACTGAATATTGTTATAAAAACCAAACAAATAAACGAAGAATTCTTCCAAGAAAATCTAAAACTGTCCGTACTTGAATTAGAAAATAAATTCACTATTTCTGAGATGAGACTGCTTTATTTAATATTAATTACACAAAAAAATAGTGCAAATCTTCTAAGCATTTTTATAGCTAAACAACTTAGAAAAACAAAACGACACAATTTTTTTTTAAACTTACTATTTCAAAATCTAACCTTAATAATAAATCAAAAACACTCAAAAATAAAAGGCATTAAAATTTTATTAAAAGGAAGACTAAACAATGCTCCGCGATCACGAAACAAAATAATTAAACTTGGTGAAATATCGTTAATAAAACAAAACATTAATATCGATTACTCCGAATCCGTATCAATCACACCAAATGGGACAATCGGAGTCAAAATTTGGATAAATCAAAAAAATTATATCAAAATGTTTTTACAACCAAAAAAAACTAAATACAAAAAAATTAAAAAAGGTAAATTGAAGAGATTAGAATTTAAAAAGAATAAGCTTAAATTTGGAACGATTGGACTCAAAGCTGTTGGTTCAGCAATTGTTAGTGCTAGACATATCGAAGCTTCTCGACAAGCAATTTCACGAAAAATAAAAAGAAAAGGAAAATTATGGATACGCATTTTCCCAGATTTGCCGATAACTGCTAAATCTCTTGCATCCAGAATGGGAAAAGGCAAAGGGGCAGTCTCTCATTGGGGAGCTAGAATTAAAAGTGGCTCAGTAATATTTGAAATCTGTGGAGTTAAAGATCTTAAAATAGTAAAAAATGCTTTAAAAACAGGAGGAGCTAAACTGCCTATAAAGACAAGAATTTTTTAATCCAAAAACGGTATATTAAATAAGACCTTAAATGACTAAATTACTTTCAAGAACTATAGAATGGTAAACTGTGAAACAAAAAAAGCATTGCTGCTTTCTTTACATATCTCCGAAAAATTCAAAAATAAAATTCGTTTTAATTTTATGGAATTACAAGCAGCAAAATATATAGGAGCAGGATTAGCAACAATTGGTTTAGCAGGAGCAGGAGTTGGAATAGGTACAGTATTCGGAGCTCTAGTAATCGGAATTTCAAGAAACCCATCTTTAAAAGATGAGCTTTTTAAAATGGCTATTCTAGGATTTGCATTAACGGAAGCAATTGCTCTTTTCGCACTTATGATTGTTTTTTTATTTCTTTTTGCTTTATAACAAAAGAAATAACAATATACTTAAAAGAGTACGTAGCTCAGCGGTAGAGCATTGGACTTTTAATCCACTGGCCCCGAGTTCAAATCTCGGTGTACTCATTTACAATGAAATAAAAAACTTTTGGGAATGTAGCTTAATTTGGTTAAAGTGTCGACCTGTCACGTCGAAGAGTGCGGGTTCAAACCCCGTCTTTCTCGAAAAATAAAAAAATATTTAAATTCTAAACTTATTTTGTTTGATAGAATCTAACAAAATAGAACTTCTTAATTTATGATAAACAGTTAACACCGATAATCCTAAAGCAGATTCCGCGGCTGCAATGGTCAAAACGAATAAAACAAAAACTAAGCCGAAAATATCATCTAAATACAAAGAAAATGATATAAAATTAAAATTAACCGCTAATAATAAAAGTTCAATACACATAATTGCAACTAAAATATTTTTTCTGTTCAACATTAATCCAACAGCACCAGCACAAAAGATTAAAGTAGTTAACTTTAATGGATAACTTAAATTCAATATTAACATAAGATGCTCTAAATTTAATTCAAACTATAACTAGAGAAGTGTAATGGTTACATGTCAGTCTCATAATCTGAAGATAGTAGGTTCAATTCCTATCTCTGGTAAAATAAAATGGAATATAGCCAAGTGGTAAGGCATTCGTTTTTGGTACGAATATACAAAGGTTCAAATCCTTTTATTCCAAATCTAAAATTTAAGGAAAGGTATTGGAGCAATTTTCATTTCAGACACCTTCCGATAGTTTGTGTTCAATAACAATTTACGTGATATAAAATAATTTATTTTTTTTTACTCTAACAGAAACCTATTTGAAAATTCCATTCCCCTATTAAGGGTTAAAAAAATCGTTACGATACAAAAAAATGAGAAAAATCGTTAGATTTTAATGAGCCAAAACCAATTTTTGGTATGAAAATCACAATTTTTAATGCATTGACGAAATTTTTAACACTATATAGAGGAAAAAAGAGAAAAAAATGATTCAAAAGTAATATTGGGAAATGAAGAAGAATAACTCCTAAAGACTGATGGTTAAAGGTCCAAATGGATCTAAATTATCAATACTTATTAATTGGATAAGAAGAAAATTCCATTCCCCTATTAAGGGTTAAAAAAATCGTTACGATACAAAAAAATGAGAAAAATCGTTAGATTTTAATGAGCCAAAACCAATTTTTGGTATGAAAATCACAATTTTTAATGCATTGACGAAATTTTTAACACTATATAGAGGAAAAAAGAGAAAAAAATGATTCAAAAGTAATATTGGGAAATGAAGAAGAATAACTCCTAAAGACTGATGGTTAAAGGTCCAAATGGATCTAAATTATCAATACTTATTAATTGGATAAGAAGAAAATTCCATTCCCCTATTAAGGGTTAAAAAAATCGTTACGATACAAAAAAATGAGAAAAATCGTTAGATTTTAATGAGCCAAAACCAATTTTTGGTATGAAAATCACAATTTTTAATGCATTGACGAAATTTTTAACACTATATAGAGGAAAAAAGAGAAAAAAATGATTCAAAAGTAATATTGGGAAATGAAGAAGAATAACTCCTAAAGACTGATGGTTAAAGGTCCAAATGGATCTAAATTATCAATACTTATTAATTGGATAAGAAGAAAATTCCATTCCCCTATTAAGGGTTAAAAAAATCGTTACGATACAAAAAAATGAGAAAAATCGTTAGATTTTAATGAGCCAAAACCAATTTTTGGTATGAAAATCACAATTTTTAATGCATTGACGAAATTTTTAACACTATATAGAGGAAAAAAGAGAAAAAAATGATTCAAAAGTAATATTGGGAAATGAAGAAGAATAACTCCTAAAGACTGATGGTTAAAGGTCCAAATGGATCTAAATTATCAATACTTATTAATTGGATAAGAAGAAAATTCCATTCCCCTATTAAGGGTTAAAAAAATCGTTACCAAAGTTGCTATTTATTATTACGTAAACGTTTAAAACAATAAGTTTATAATTTTTTTCTAAATATAATGTTAGATTTTCTATTGAATGTTAATTTTGGTACATAGTATGAAAAAAAAACATTTTTTTGAGGTTTCTTATAGAATTTTTTTACTAAAATTCAAGTTAATATTTTAATTTAAGTTGTTTTGAATGTACTTAACTATAGTATTTTTAACTTTTGTGAGTTCATTAACTGTTGGTTTTTTTGGCCGTTTTCTTGGTTTTTATGGGGCTGGTTTATTAGCGACTAGTTGTCTGATTTTAGCGTTTTTTATTTCGATGTTTATTTTTTATGAAGTTGCCCTGCTTGGTTGTTTTTCTTATTTAAAACTTGTTTCTTGGATTAGTTCAGAAACTTTAAACGTAGATTGGGGATTTATGTTTGATAGTCTTACAGCAGTTATGTGTTGTGTAGTTACTTTTATTTCATGCCTTGTTCATCTATATTCAACTGAGTACATGTCACATGATCCACATTTACCTAGATTTATGTCTTATTTGTCACTTTTTACTTTTTTTATGCTGATATTAGTAACTGCTGATAATTTTATTCAAATGTTTGTTGGTTGGGAAGGTGTTGGATTATGTTCTTATTTATTAATAAATTTTTGGTTTACTAGAATTCAAGCAAATAAAGCTGCTATAAAAGCAATGCTTATGAATCGAATTGGTGATTTTAGTCTTATTATTGGTATAATTATTATTTTTATTTATTATAAATCTGTTGATTATGCTTCTGTTGCTGCTATTACTCCGTTTTTAAAAACTGATGTTATTACTTTTTTAAATATAAATGTCAGTTTGTTAACTATTGTTGGTATTTTTTTATTTATAGGAGCTGTCGGAAAATCAGCTCAATTAGGTTTACATACTTGGTTACCAGATGCAATGGAAGGTGAGCACAGTTAGAATTATAATGTTTATGTTTATAAAGTATAGAAAAAGTTATTTAAATTCCAAAATGGGAAGTGCATCCCATTCTATAGAGGTGATTAATAGGTCAATGGACAAGAACATGTTAATATCATTTGCTTTATATGGAAGTAGCTGCAAAAACACAAACCTGCGTGTTTTTGGTAATAACCCGTTACTTATACGAAATTTTTTTTTTACGCAAGAGAGCATGTGTCCTATTAACGGGTTTTTTTTCAATAAAACTTCTGAAAAGATCTCATTTACATTAAACAATTCTAATAGAACAAAATATAAGGAATTATGCCGTTTTTTTTCAGCAGACAGCCGACAGTCCAAGGACTTGAGGTTTTCACGAAAGTTTTGTGGGAAAATTAAGATGGAAAAAGCCCAATCTGATATGAGTAATTGGATTGAACAAAACACAAAACTTAACATAGATTTGTGGGCTATTTACAATAATCCTCAAACGAAAGAAGAAATTTTTGATATTTGTAATATTAATAAACTGCGACTTTTGTTAGCTGATTATAATGTAATCCAATCTCAATTAGTTAAAATAAATTTAACTAAATTAAAATGTCGTATTGTTAAAAATAATTTACCAATTGAAATAGAAAAGTTACAACGTATTTTTATTGAATCTTTTGCTATTAGTGTTTTAGCTGTTTATGAAATTTCTAAATCCTTGGGCGCAAATACGGCAGGGACTGACGGGAATTTTTTTAAAAATTTACAATCTCAAAAGGCAGATTTTTTTAAAAAAAATTTAAAAAATACTAGGTATCAAAGATCCGGTAAATCTTTTAAAGTTAAAAAAGATTTACCTAAAAAGGCTTTGATAAATGAGGAAATTTTATCAAATTTAAAATTAACTTTAAAGGAAGATAATTTAGACTTGTGTTTTAAACTTTTAAAGCAGTGTAATTTTAAAACATTAAGAAAAAATTATAAAGCTAGTAGTATTAAACGTGTTTGGGTTGAAAAAAAAAATTCGAAAGAATTTCGACCTTTAGGAATACCTACACTTCGTGACCGTGTGTTACAACAGGTAATTGTATGGGCGATTGATCCAATAGCTGAATTTCAAGCAGATTGTTTATCTTTCGGTTTTCGTAAGCAAAGATCTAGTTTACAGGCTATAAGCTTTATTTTTAGAAAATTATCTAAAACTAGAATTACTCGTAATAGGTCACTATTTAAACCTGCTAAAGTTGATTTTGATAAATTTACATCATTTGAAGGGAAAACAGGTAAATTTAAACAAGCTAAAATATTTGTTAAAAATAAAAGAAACAAAAAAAATCGCCGAACACGGCAATATTTATACGATTATTATATTTATCCAAGGGTTTCAAAACCAAAATCTAGTCCAACGTTTAAATTTTTTAGTGCATATTATTATTTAAACGTTGATTTAGTTAAATGTTTTGAAAAAATTTCTCATGATGCCATTTTTGAAAAAACTCCACTTACAAACAAATATTTATTTGTTTTAAAAGCTTGGTGCAAAGCATCAATTATCGGTCCTGAATCTGTAAAAGGTAAAACAGTTACAATTAGACCAACTGAAGGTGTACCACAAGGTTCGATTATAGGACCAATTCTTTGCAATATAGTTTTAGATGGTTTACAAGATTTTATTCAAGACAAAATGCCAGAACGGTATAATAGATCAGAAAAAGAAATGAACTATTTACGGTTTAAAATTTCTGATTCTAGGAGAATAAGGTTGTCAACTTATTTAGTATTATTTTGTGTTCGTTATGCTGATGATATTTTAATTTTAGCGAAATGTAATAAAGATCATATTAAAAGAATTCAAGAATTATTAGTTGAATTTTTAAGTAATGTTGGCTTAGAGATAAAAAATAGCTCACAATTCCAAGGTAAACTCTTTGAACCTGGTAGTTCTTTTGAATACTTAGGTTTTAAATTTATTTATCCAAATTTACGAAAGTCTAAAACTTTCGATAAAGGTAAATTTACTAAATTTAAAATTACTCCTATGAATTTAGCACAGAATGTTACATCTAGATATTCAAATAGTAACATTTTTTTATTGGTTTCAAAGTCCTCATTACAAAAATTTAAAAATAATTTAAAAAAACAATTAAGTAAAAAACATGGTTTTTTAGAAGTTGATAGAATGATTGATTCCTTAAATACCATGATACGTGGTTTCTTAAATTATTATAACATAACTTCTACTATTTCTACTCAGTTATTGCCAATAAATGATTTATTACATAAATCGTTTTATAAGTATTTACTTAGAAAGTTTAGCTCAACGCCTAAAATTTACACCTACATAAGAGAAAATTTTAAGGAGGGTAATAGATTTAGTAGTAAAAGTAAAATTTTGTTAAGGGTTAACGATGTAAAACCGTTGGAATCAGTAGCTTTACCGTTCATAGCTCCATCAAATGAGTATTTACAGGCTAATTTATATTTAGATACTGATATTATTAATGGAAAAACTAATAGTATAATTAGTCTAAAAAAGACCAATAAGTTAAATTATGGTCGGTTATTATCTCGACAAGAAATTATTTATTTATTGCATGAATACCAAGATGGCGTTTGTCCACATTGTTTAGAAATCATTGATTTAGAGAATGATTCTGTGGAGTTAGATCACTCTCCAGCAATTTTTAAATTAAAATATCAACAATGGGAGTTAATAAACGAAAAGTTTTATGATAATTTGGATTTCGAATCTATTGTGAAAGATGCACATTCAAAAATTAGTTATAGATTATTGCATAAAAATTGTAACCAAGATTTGGGTAAAATACAAAAAACAGAGTCGGAAGCAAAACGACGTGAACTTAAAAAAAGTTTAGGTTCTGATAAATATCGAAGTTTCAAATCTTTTTCAAAAGATTTTACAAATTGTATAAAAAAATTGAGAACTTTAAATAGTTTTCAAGTTAATCAGATTTTATTTCAATTAACAAAAAAAAATAACAATACGAAATTTTAATTTTTCCTGGGAGCCGTACTCTCGGTAACGGGTTCATACGGTTCTGGGCACGGGTCTTTATGGTCTAGTGCACTCCGACTCCAGTATCAGCTCTGATACATGCTGCTACTATGGTTACTGCTGGAGTTTTTTTACTTGCTCGCAGTTCTTTTGTTTACGAGTATTCTTATGATGTGTTAGGTTATATTTCGATTGCTGGTGCTTTAACAGCTTTTTGTGCTTCGACTATTGGGCTAGTTCAAAATGATTTGAAACGAGTTATTGCATATTCGACTTGTAGTCAATTAGGATACATGGTATTTGCTTGTGGTTTATCCAATTATTCAACGGGTGTTTTTCATTTATCTAATCATGCTTTTTTTAAAGCTTTACTTTTTTTAAGTGCAGGTTCTATTATACATGCAGTAAACGATGAGCAAGATATGAGAAAAATGGGTGGTTTAAAAAAATTACTTCCTTTTACTTATAGCATGGTCGTTATTGGTTCATTAGCATTGATAGGTTTTCCGTTTTTGACTGGTTTTTATTCAAAGGATTTAATTTTAGAATTAGCATTTAGTAAATTTTCTTCTTTTGGTTTCTTTAGTTATTTTTTAGGTACTTTTGGAGCTTTTTTAACAGCATTTTACTCTACGCGATTACTTTGTTTGACATTTTTAAGCGAACCTGCTGGTCATAAAAGTGTAATACCTTTTGCCGCAGATGTTCCTAATGCTATTACTTTTGCGTTAGGCGTTTTAGCTATTCCAAGTATTTTCATAGGTTTTTACAGTAAAGATATGATTGTAGGTTTAGGCACAGAGTTTTTTGGGACGGCAATTTACGTGCCGTTGGAGAATAACAATATTTTTGACGCTGAATTTATTGATTTGTTTTATAAGCTTCTACCCGTAAATTTAAGTCTATTAGGGGCAACTCTATCTTTTTTATTATATTCTTTTTATTATAGAGTGTTATTTAGATTAAAAGTTTCTGTTGTAGGTAAAAGAGTTTATAATTTTTTTAATAGAAAATGGTTTTTTGATAAAATTTATAATGAATATTTTGGTCAATTTTTTTTTAAATTGGGTTATTCAATGAGTTATAAATTTATAGATCGCGGTATTTTCGAACTGTTAGGTCCTACTGGATTATCGTTTACAACTACTGGTTTAGGATCAAATTTATATAGAAATCAAACTGGTTATATGTATCATTATACTTATAGTATTCTTGTTAGTTTTACTGTTTTATTGGCTTTACGATTTCTTTGGCTTTTTTTCTTTATAGATTTTCGTTTATTTCTTTTGTTTTTTATTTTACTTTTTTTAACTTTTGCTAAATTAGAGATAAAAAGTTAAAATTTTTCAGGACAATTTTCATTTTAAATGCTGATTCCCCATAGTTTTTATAAAATTTTAATTGTTTTGCAGAAAAAGATTTAAGCTTTAAGGCGTTAGAATTTTAAAGTTTAAAAACTAAAGTGTTGCGCGACTTGAAAAAAAGTAATTTAAAAAAGTTACTTTGGTTTGTTTTATTAAGAACAAGCTTGGCTTGGCATTTAAAATACTTGGCCGAAAATATATGATCGATTTTTTACCGAATATTAATACTAATAATAATTTTGTATATAGTATAAAAAAAAATTTTTTACCTTTAAATTTTTCACGTTCAAATAATAATTATTTATTTGCTTTTATTTCAAATCATTTAATATATTATCCTACTCCGATTTCTTTAACTTATGCTTGGAGTTTTGGTTTCTTAGCAGGTATGTGTTTATTAACTCAGATGATTTCTGGAATTTTTTTGGCGATGCATTACACGCCGCATATAGATTTAGCATTTAGCAGTGTCGAGTACATAATGCGTGATGTGCCTAACGGTTGGTTTCTTCGATATGTCCATGCTAATGGAGCTTCTATGTTTTTTATAGTGGTTTATTCTCATATTTTTAGAGGTCTTTATTATGGATCTTATATGAAACCAAGAGAACTTTTATGGTGTTCTGGAGTTATCTTATTCGTTTTAATGATGGCTACAGCTTTTACTGGTTATGTTTTGCCTTGGGGGCAGATGAGTTTTTGGGGAGCGACCGTGATAACAAGTATGTTTACTGTTATTCCTATAGCCGGAAAAGCCATCGTAGAATGGCTTTGGGGCGGTTTTACCGTGAATAATCCTACATTAAATAGATTTTTTAGTATTCATTTTATTCTTCCTTTTCTTATAGCTGGGGTTACTTTAATTCATTTAGCGTTGTTACATAAAGATGGGTCTAACAATCCGATAGGATCGGATGCTGGTATTGACGATGTCCCATTTTATCCTTATTTTGTATCGAAAGATATGTTTGCGTTTGTTTGCTTTTTATTTTTTTTTGGCACTTTTGTTTTCTATTTTCCAAATGTTTTAAATCACCCAGATAATTGTATCCCTGCGGATCCAATGGAGACTCCAGCGCATGTTGTTCCCGAATGGTATTTTTTGCCATTTTATGCTATTTTACGCTCTATTCCGAACAAAGCAGGTGGAATTATAGCTATGGGAGGAGCTATCGCTGTTTTATTGTTAATTCCATTTAATAATACATCTGATATTAGAAATACTACTTATAGACCTATTTTTAAAGTTTTTTATTGGATTTTGCTTGCTTCTTGGGTTGTTTTAACTTGGCTTGGTCAGTGTCCTGTTGAAGATATTTATGCTTTTGTTGGTCAAGTATGTACTGTTTACTATTATTTATTCTTCATTCTTCTAGTCCCTGTTGTGGGTAAAGTTGAATCAGCGTTAGCTCATTACAAATTGGAAGATTAGAATAGTACTATATTATAAGTATATTTTTATCAATATGTGGGAATTTTCTTTATTTATAAAGTCTTAGTGAATAAACAGTTAATTAAAGCTTTATTGCCGCTTTGTTTCCAGTTTTTTCTCTTTTAGGACAATTCTCATTTCGTATGACACACTATCGTCAAAAATTTAAAATCTAATTTATAAAGTGTTGCTATCTGAAGATAAATAGTTTTCAAAAACTGTTTTGGTTTGTTCTGTTAAGAACAAGCTTGGCCTGGCACTTAAAATAATTGGCCGAAATAAAACTAATTAATCTTATTAGTTTTATAATAGCTTTGGTTATATTAAATTCAGTGAAAAATATAAAAAAAAAATTATTAGATTATAATGTTGGTTTTTTTGGTCGGTTTTTTGGTTTTTATGGAGCTATTTTATTGGCTACTAGTTGTTTTTTTTGTGCGTTATTTTTAATTGGTAATCCATATTTATCTTTAAGTATTATGTTAATTTGTTTTGTCCTTCTTTGTTGGAATTTTTTTAGACTAATTCAAACGGATTTGTCTTTCTTTGATATTGTTGCTTTAACTAGTATGGCTAGTTTTCTTTACTATATTAGTGTTGAATTTATATTTTTTATTTTACTTGCAATTAGAATTACAATATTCTTGCTAATATTAAGTTTTCTTTTAAGTTTTTTTTACCCCAAAATGGTAAAATTTACAAAAATATCTTTTATGTCTTTTTTAGTGTGGATACTTTTATTAGGGCTGTTTTTAGGTTTAGTTAAACTTTATTTTTTCAATGCAGCCGTATTTTTTACATCTAATCACACAGAAGGTTATCCTTTACTATTTTCTGAGGTACCATCAAATGTTTATTTGTCAATAAAAAATTACGATTTTTTAGGTATTCAAAAGAATGCTTTGTTTGTTTTAGATTTTTCAAGCGATACTAAGTTAAATGATTTCGCTGTTCAATTAGGGCAGTTTAATCAAACTAGACATCTTTTTCATTATGAAGTTCAATTGCTTTGTTTAGATGCTAGTTGGTTTCCTTTTCATTTAACTTTAGTATTTACTTAATAAATTATATGAAATATTTTATCGCTAAAATTAAACTTTTTGTAGTACTTCATAAAAGGAAAATAGACGTGCTGATCCTTATTTTAGTCTATTTTGTGTCCATCAAGGTTAATTTAGACGTAACCAGCTGTTCACCCACTCCTGTAGATCCAAGTTTACCTGCTTGTTTAGATGCTCAAAAATTGGCTATTGCGGATTTACAAAAAAATAGTGCATCTAAGCCATGGCTATCTAAAATAGCCCAGATTGTGGGTACTAATGGTATGCAAGTTGATAAAGGTACGGGAACAGTTATAAGGGATGGTCATCCATACACGGTTCAAGTTGTACATATCAAAGACGAGAAGGGAACTCTTCGATTTATGAGCGATTGTATGCGTGGTGGTTCTATTAAAAAAGATAATTAAAAGAAAATTTTTTTATTGCAAGTAAAAAAAAACTAAATAGCATAATTGGAAATGCGCTAAATTAAAATATTTTTAGAAATATTAGTTCAAATCTAATTTTAGTTATAACTTAAAAATGATTATTAAACTTATACAAAATTTAATAGAAAAAGTAAAGAATTTTACTTTGACTTACGGGCTTTCGGCTCATGGTGTTTATGGGTTCTTGAAAAAGAACAAAACTGAAATTTTAATTTTCGTACGAGAACAAAATCGTGGAATAAAGGTAAAATAATCGAAACTATAACAAACAATAATTAATATAAAACATATGAATACAATAATAAAATATCATATCAAATATGTAAAATTTATAACAAAATTAAAATTTGATTCTATAGCATTAAATAAAATAAAAAACTTGAAAAAAGGTTTTACTTATGAAGAATTGTGTGAAAATACTGAGAATGTTTTGAAGGAAATTCCTCAAAAAACGTATCAAAATTTAATTTGGGGTTGCTATTTTCAGCCTTATAAAAGTAATTAAAGTGTGTCATACGAAATGAGAATTGTCTTAGGACATTTCTGATTTAAAACGCCGACCTCTTAATTTATATAAAAATTTATCAAAAACTAGATGGTATTAATGGGTAAAATACACTAAATGGGTAGCATTTAGAGATATTGGTTCAAATCCAATTTTAGTTAATGAAGAAAAGAATAATTGATTATATTATAGGGTTAGCCGCAATAGGATTAGCAGGATATTTAATTGTACAAAAATTTAAATTAACTGGAAGATATTATTTGGAGTTTCAAGAAATATTTTGGTTTGTAGTATGTTTTGAATTGATAGAACTGATTATCATTTTTTTATCGTTTATTTTATTTTTTATTCTTTTTTGGGAAGATTCTATCAACACGAGAATGTATAAGCATTTTCAAAAACTATCAGTTAAAAATAAAATTTTTTTTGCATGGTTTACTATTATTTATGCAATACCAAATAAAATTATTATAAATAACAGACTTTCATATTTTACAACAAGTTTCATTATCTTTTTAATATTAGTAATATCATATATTTTTCCTATTTTTAGTTTATTTTATTTAATTTTTTGGATAACTGTGCTAGAAAGTTATTTTTTTGCAATACTATACAAAGAAAAAAAGTCTTTTAAAAAGTTTATAGATGGTAAATTATTTGTAAATAACCTAGCGTTTGGCAAGGATTATTTTAGTTTTTTCTGGGGAAATATGGATAAGGGAGGTGCTGGCAAAGGCCGCGCGGGTTTGATTGGAACCCTTTTTGGTGGATTGTATAAACTCGCTAGAGATCACGAAAAAGCACGGCTTCGAGAACAAACAAAACAGGAAATGGCGCAACACATAGCTAACGCTAAGCAAAAATCTCAAACAGCGCAAGAGTCTTTGCAGTTACAAAAGGACGTCGAAGATCATATAATAGATAGAGACTTACCTATTTTAAGTACTGAAAAGAAGCTAAAAAATGCTGCTAAAGCTTTTGGAGACTATATGAATGGATAAATTTATTATTGATACTTAATTTTAACACAAAATAGTTTCGAAATATTATTTCAGAAACACCAAAATCTTTCTATTTAAATCTTATAAAAAGAACCTATAAAAAATAATTTTGTAAAGTAGGTTACCTTCGTAAAATTTAGTTGTTTTATAAAAAAATTTAAATTTTACTATGGATTTTCAAACGCCGACTTCTACTTCTATAAAAATTTGAATTATTTTACAGAAAATTTAAGTGTTGTCATCTGAAGAAGGCTTGGCACTCTAAATAATTAGCCGAAACGTTTTTAAATAAAAAATTTAATGTAATTCGTAATGTCAATGAAAAAAAATTTGTCTGAAAAAAGTATTAACTGTATAACTTTCTCTGTTGAAATAGGAAAAAAAATGATAAGAATTGAACGAAATCAAAATTGGGAAATTAATATTACTAAAACAGCTAAACTGTTTGATAAAAGGTGGCGTAATTGGAAAAGTCGTAACTCAGAAGTTATTAAGACATTTGAAACTTTAGAAGGTCGAACGTTAGTCAAAGAAATTGGTCCTAAAAATAAAAAACAGACTTTTTTAAGTCTTATTTTAGCATTGCGTGTACTTAATGACTACGATCCTGTCCTTTCATACCATGTCTTTAAATTCTATGAGCAAGACTTGTTAGCTAAATCTAAGAAAAAAATAATTGAATTAGAAAATTATCGAAAAAAGCTAGAAATCGCAAACGCTACAATTGCTAAATTAAAAAATAAACCCATTGATGTTGATTTAGGAGGTGGAAAGTTTTTATTATACGCTTATGAATGTAATAACAGAGTTAAATTTGGTTCCAGTTTTTGTAATAAAAATGGTCAAAGACCAAAATCTCATAAAACATCTGTACCCAATCTTGCTATAGGTTTTGTTATCTATTCCTCAAAAGAGACTTTACAAGAATTAAATAAAGCAATAAAAAAAAAATTTAAAATTAAAAGTAGGAAGGAGCATCTTAATTGTAAAATTAATGAATTGAAAGAATTCGTGTTAGATTATTTAGAGCTCATGGAATTTAACTACAAAGAAGAAGATATACACGAACTTATTAAATTGAATATTTTTTTGGAAAGCTAACAGGATTAAAAGGTTTATTTTAGTTTTTAGGCGCTACAATTGTAGCGTCTAAATTTTTTGGGGTCGGCGTTTGAAATGAGAATTGTCCTAAAAGCTTTTATTGGCATGTGTTGTTTGTGGTTTAATTCTTTTTTCTATGTTTTTAGCATTATTTCTCGTAGTTATTTTCTATAACAAATCCGTTAGCAGTCAATAAAATAGATGGTCAACTCGAAGCTTATCACGAGAAGTTAAGTTATGATTATTGGCAAAATATAAAACTCAGCTATTTTGGTTGCTGAAAAATTAGAAAATCAGCGTAAACTTTTCAAAATTAATAGAGAAATTATGTGGCAATTACAAAATTCATTTTGCTGTCTATTATAAGTGTTTTGGTGAATATGAGTAGTCTTATGTTATCAATCAATTAAACATAAAAATATTATTTGAAAAATCTTTAATGAACATTTTAAAAATATTTCCTTTTGTAAAACTTGAAGTATACAATAAAGAAATTTGTTTTATTGTAAAAACGAAATTACTTCGTAGAGCTTTATTTTTAATGAAAAATCATTTTAAATATCAGTTTAAAGTATTGACTTGTATTTCTGGAGTTGATTATCCTAATAATGCGTATCGATTTCAAATTGTTTATGAGTTACTAAGTATTCGTTTTAATTCTAGAACTCGAATTAAATGTTTTGCTAATGAGTTGGTTCCTGTACCTTCTGTTGAAGACATATTTCTTGGTGCAAATTGGTGGGAATGTGAGGTTTGGGATATGTTTGGTATTTTTTTTAGTAATCATTCTAATTTAGTTCGAATTTTAACAGATTATGGATTTGAAGGTTATCCATTAAGAAAAGATTTTCCTTTAAGCGGGTTTTATGAATCTCGGTATCACCATATAAAACATAGAGTTATATATGGAAAGATTGAGCTTTGTCAAGAATATAGAACTTTTGATTTTCCTTCGCCTTGGCAGAATTAAAAATGAAAAAATTGATAGAAAAAGATAAGAAAATTCGAAAAGTAATAAAAACTTTTGAGAAAAGAGCGTTTATTTTAAAAACGATTCGAAATAATCCAAGTTTATCCTATTTAATAAAACTGAATGCATCTCATAGTTTACATTGCTTGAAAAAAGATGCGTCAAAAACTTTAATATCGAATAGATGTATTGCTACCGTAAGCAAAAAAAAGTTCGCCAAATGGACTCACTATTCTAGAATTTTTTTTTTAAAACTTGTAAAAGCTAAGAAAATTTATGGGTTAACTAAGGCGAGTTGGTAAAGTTTCTTTTTCAAATATTTTATCATAAGCTAGTATTGAAACGATAACTCGAAAGATAGAATTTCATAAATTTTAATTATGAATTGGCATTTAATAATATTATTTTATATTTTTAGCTCAGTTGGATAGAGCAACAGTTTTCTAAACTGCAGGTGAGGGGTTCGAGTCCCTTAAAATATATTTTATTACATATCACAGATAAAAATTTTTTTACTTTGATAGCTCAGTAGGTAGAGCGAATGGCTGTTAACCATTTGGACGTAGGTTCGAATCCTACTTAAAGTGGCTTCTATTGATTTATTTAATTTAGAAAAGTGGCTGAGTGGTTTAAAGCGAAGATCTGCTAAATCTTTGTATAGAAAAAATCTATACCGAGGGTTCGAATCCCTCTTTTTCTACCTAATTAAAAATATTTTATCTGAAATTATATACGAACTCAAGCATAAAATGTTTTTTTTTTGATAAGATGAAAATACTAAATTTTGGGAATTAAAAATCTTATTTTTTATAATATGTTCTATTTTTTAGTCTTATTTATTATCGGGTAAGTGTTTTGGTTACATATCAGTCTCATAAGCTGAAGTTAGTAGGTTCGATTCCTGCACCTGGTATATTCGTAAATTTGGTTGAGTTATAATTCAAGTTTATTATATGGGAGCTCTTACTTTAAAAAGTTTTCCTTTTATTTTGAGAAGTTGGAATGTCCAAAGTTTTGAGTCTTTTGATCCTACGGACTCTTTTGGTCAGAATACTAGAGTATACATTCATCGGAACCAGGCTATAAAAATAGAACCTCAATTTTCGGATAAAACTATGCAGTCGTGGTTAACCGATAAAGGGCGTTTATTTTTTGATAGTTTTTTTGAAACTGTCTCGTCTGAAAAGTCGGTTTCTGGTGAGAATCTAAAAAAGTGGGACATTATATTAAAAAATCTTAATCGTAATTTATATGTATTTAGTGCTTGTAATTTAAAATATGCTACTAGGTTTTTTTTTGTTTTGGTTTTTGAAAATGTGAGTAATGAGGTCGGAAATTTTTTATCTTTATTTTCTCAAGTAAACTCATTAATAAGAGTAAAACGGGCTGAAAATCAAAAATTGAATTTAAATCTAGAAACAAATTTTCAAATTAATTCTTCTATATCTAGTTCAAAACTTTCTGCATCGTCGTTATGTTTGTTATTAGGAACGAATCCTCGTTATGAAGGATCTTTATTAAATTTAAAGTTACGTCAACGCTATCTTAAAGGAAACTTCAAAATTTTAGTTTTAGGTTCTTTAATAGATCTAACTTTTTCGGCCTCGTTTTTAGGTTCTAATAGTTTAATCTTAAAAAGTATCGCTGAAGGAAATAATACTCAATGTATGAATATTATTAATGCATCCAACCCAATGGTCATTAGTAGTTCAGAAGCTTTAAAGCATAATAGCGTGAAAGAATTTTTTCATGTCCTAAAATATTCAAATGTATTAACTGAAGTTTGGAATGGGTTGAATGTTTTAAATTCTTCTTTATTTGAATCAAGTTTGAATTATTTTTCTCGTTTTACTTTTTTAACTTTAAAAGATTTAATTTCGTTTAATTCATTTTATGCTTTAAATGTAAACTTAAATAACATTCCGAATTTAAAGGTATTAATGAAATCTCGTTTATTACATTATAAGAGTTCAAATAAATTTTTGAGTAAACGAGAGCTAATTTGCCATAGTAACTGTACCGTTACAAATTTCGGGACTTCAAAAAAATTTGTTTACGTTTCAAGTAGTGGTTTTTTTGAAAATCAAGAAACGTTTATAACTACAGAAGGATTTCGAAAAATTAGTTCTAAACTTATTTTAAAAAAAAATTCTAGAAGTGACTGGCAGGTTTTGAGAAAACTTGCCCAAAACTTTTTAAAAAGCAGTTATCTTAGTTGTTTAAAAGACAATAAATGTTTGTTTTATGAAAGTAATTCTTTGTTTGATTTTAAAAATTTTATAAATTTTATTTATCAAGTTACGCAAAATTTAACAAACTTAAACGAGTATTTATTATTTGTTAATCGAAAATTTGTTTTTTACAGAAATTTTTCTAAATTTAAAAGTAGAATTAAAAAATCAGTTAATAAGAAAATAAAATATTGGATTGATGATTTTTATGTGGGGGGAAAAGATAATTTTTGTCAAAATTCGGTGACCCTTATTCGTAGTTCATCAAATTATAAAGTAGCTTCAACTAATTTTTTTTAGATATGGGTTATAATAACAAAGAAGCTACTTATACCCAAAGAGAAGTTATTTTGATTTCTTTTTTGGTTTCTGTTATTGTTTCTATTGTTTTGTTATTCTTGTTCTACCAATTTTTGATGATACCGCTAGAAGAAAAAATTGTAAATGTAATTTCTGAAAATTTACAATCTAAAAATACGGCTTCTAGTTTTAGTAGTGATAATCCCGCCCTACCCCCCGAAGGTCCTTCAGAAATCAGTAATTCCTTTGATTTAAAGAAGGTTGCTACGATTGCTTTTTTTGTTGGAGGAGGAGTTTATATATGTTTATGGGCTATTGGGAGTGTTAGCGCTCCTTGGACTTATGCTGCAGGTGGTATTACAACGATTGCAAAACAGTTTAATTATGGGTCTGAACTTGATAATTCGGGCACAATTGTCTCTTTCGTGGACGGTGTTTATAAATGGACACTGGACCGGGTGAATGAAGGTCATTATAAGATCTTTCTTGAGTACCCTGCTGCCGCGAGTGGTACCGTAGAGCGTATGGATGTTACGGGTGAGTTACCTCGGTTATTGGTAGAACACCAGCGCCTTGTTGACATACCGGTAGCTAGTCATGTAACTGCAGTTTCCGCGGCTTCATCTGTTTCATCAGGCTCGTTCGACCCAATGTATAGTCTAACTGGTACGTGTGGCCCGTTTATAGTCCCATAGTTCCTAAAATTCCGCCGTAAATGTACTTAGGTCGGTTGCATAGATAGCTCTAATCCTGCTTTTTTTCTTTATAGATTTTTGCTTATTTCTTTTGTTTTTTATTTTACTTTATTTTAATTTTTGTTAAATTTGGACAAAAATCAAATTAAAGACAATTAGTTCAATTGGTAGAGCGTCTCGCTTACAACGAGAAAGTTAATGGTTCGATTCCATTATTGTCTACATTTGTTTTTAATTAGGCGAGTATAGCTCAGTAGGTTAGAGTGTTAGGTTGTGGCTCTAAAAGTCGCAAGTTCGAATCTTGCTTTTCGCCTTTAAAAAGTTTTTGTTAAAAAATTATTAAAACATTAAATGGATTCCTAAACATCAAAAAATTTTGTGGACGTGATAAAACGAAAAACGTTAAAATGAGTTATTTTTAATTTTCCATAATTGAGAAATTGAATTCTATATTTTTAGAATGCACTATAACGTCATATAGTGTAATAGTTAGTGAACTGAATCATCTAAGTAACTAATATATTAAAAATCAACCGAGAATCTGATAATAGCGGCGAGCGAATTTGGATAAACAATTAAAAGTTTTTAACAATTTTTAGAATATTAAAAGCCATAGAAGGAAAGCTAAATGAAACAAGAGAGCCCTGTATAAATAAATTAAAAACTTAATATAAGTAAAATAATACAAGTCGTGTATTGTTTGAATCTTGAGGGACCATCCTCAAAGTTTAAAATTTTTGATGATTGATAGTGCAAAGTACCGTGAGGGAATGGTGAAAAAAATGTGTAAAAATAATAGACTTTGTGAAATTTAATGTTGACAAGCAGTTAGCGCTTTTTAAAAGTAATAACGTACTTTTTGCATAACGGACCAACAAGTTTATTTTAGTGGCGAGCTTAAATATAAAAATTATGTAGGCGCAAAGAAATTAAATATTAAATTGTAAATAGTCTCTAGAATAAAACCCGAAACTAAGTGATCTAACCATGAGCAAGTTGAAGTTTAAATTTCGATTTAATGAAGGACTGAACCCGTGTATGTGGCAAAATACTGGGATGACTTGTGGTTTGGAGTGAAAGGCTAATCAAACTTAGAAATAGCTGGTTTTCTGCGAAATCTATTTTAGTAGAGTGTTTGAATTATTACTTTTTCTAGGGTAGAGCTCTCAATAAGCTATGGGGATAGATTTATCTTACTGATCTTAATGAAACTTCCAATATAGATTAAAAAAAGGTTTTCAAGCAAACAAACTATGAGTGCTAAGATTCATAGTTAAAAGGGATACAGCCCAGACTATTAGTTAAGGTCCTAAAAAGTAATTAAGTGTAAAAATCGTGAAAAAATGTTGACAATCGATAGGTAGGCTTAGAAGCAGCCATCCTTTAAAGAAAGCGTAACAGCTCATTGATAGAGTTTTTTTGCGTTGAAAATTAAAAGGGACTTAAATTACTAACCGAAACTATAGATTTTGTATATTTTTACAAAATGGTAGCAGAACGTTCTGTATATTAAAGAAGATTTATGGTAACATAAGTTGGAAAAATCAGAAGTGAACATGTTGGTATGAGTAGCTATAAACAATGTCTTTCTTCGTTCGGCGAAGTCGGTGAAACATTGTCACCTTAAGTTCTAGGTTTTCGGGATTCCAAGGATTAACCGTCTCGACTTAAGCGGTCTCTAAGAAAAAAACGAAAGTTTTTGTTGATGAGGAAAGAAAAAAAATTCTTTTTTTGTTTTATAGTGACAAAATACAAATATAATTTTATTATTGAAAAAGTGTGAAAATATAAAAAGTTATATAGTATTTTCAGGAAATAGCTAAAAACAATATTTAAACCGTACTAAAATCGACACAGATGAACTAGTTTAGTAAATTAAGGTGGTTGAGAGAATTATGTTGAAGGAACTCGGCAAATTTACTCCGTAACTTCGGAATAAGGAGGGACTTTATTTAGGGAAACCTGTAAAGTTGTCACGAAAATGGGAGTAGCGACTGTTTAATAAAAACACAGGTCTTTGCTAATTCGTAAGAAGATGTATTGAGACTGACGCCTGCCCAGTGCTGCAAGATTAAAGGAAATTGTTTACAGCATTTTCCCTAAACCCCAGTAAACGGCGGCTGTAACTCTGACGGTCCTAAGGTAGCAAAATTCCTTGGCATTTAATTGGTGTCCTGCATGAATGGCGTAACGACTGCTCCGCTGTCTCCAACAGAAACTCAGTGAAATTGAATTTTCCGTGAAGATGCGGAATACTTACGGCTAGACGGAAAGACCCTGTGCACCTTAACTATAGTTATACATTGTATCAAAAATTTTTGTGTGTAGTATAAGTGGTAAGCTAAATTTTTTATTTTCATTTCTGGAAATAAAAAAAACCAAAAGATGTGCTTGCGCTAGCAAGTTATTTTAATAGCATCAAGTGAAATACCACTCTCCAAAGTTTTTGGTACTTATTTTAGACAGTGTGTAAGTGGTAGTTTGACTGGGGCGGTCGCCTCCTAAAAAGTAACGGAGGCGCGCAAAGGTGAATTTGAATTGAATATTATCAGTTTTAAAGCGTAATAGTATAAATGTTTGCTTGACTGTAAGATTGACAAATCGAGCAGGGACGAAAGTCGGTTATAGTGATCCGGTGATTCTGAATGGAAATGGTCATCGCTCAACGAATAAAAGGTACGTCAGGGATAACAGGCTAATCACTCTCTAGAGACCCTATCGACGGGGTGGTTTGGCACCTCGATGTTGGATCATCGCATCCTGGGGCTGTAAGTGGTCCCAAGGGTTTGGCTGTTCGCCAAGGAAGGCGGTACGTGATCTGAGTTTAGAACGTTGTGAAACAGTTTGGTCCCTATCTTCCGTGAGTGAAGAAAATTAGAAGGAGTAAACCTTAGTACGAGAGGACCGGGAAAAGCGAATCTATTGTGTATCGATTGTTCTAACATTGTCATCGTCGAGTAGCTACGTTCGTAATAAATAATCGCTGAAAGCATTTAAGTGAGAAATTAACCTTGAAACTAGTTTTTGAACAAATGTGATAGATGATCACAAAAATAGGCTTAATGTGTGAGAATTTTAAGATTTTTAGCTAATAAGTACTAATTTAACAAATTTTTTAACATTTTTAGATAGATCCATGAATATTAAAAATAACTTTACAATATTTTGAAGAATTAGTATAAAAATTTTATAAGTTTTGAAAATAAATGGTCAAAAATTTATAACTAATAAAAAACAAAAAAGGTATAATTTTAGCAGTAAAACCCAATCATTTAATAAGAATAATCGAAATAATTTAATTAGAGAGGATTTTACAAAAAAACCTTATTTTACATTTAAAATAATTGGCTGAAATAAAGGTAATGATGACGAATATTCTTATGCGCTTTTTGCCAGTGCTTTTGATGTTTTATATAGTTGAAAAATTTGGAGTTTTTTTAGGTAATGTAGTTAAATTTGTTAGATAATAATTCAAAGTAAAAAATTAAAAATAATTTTATATGTTTTTTGAAAATTAGTGAGTTTGATCCTGGCTCAGAATGAACGCTATTGGTATGCTTTATACATGCAAGTTGAACGGAAGTAATTTTCGTAGCGTACGGGTGAGTAATTACGTAGAATGTTACCTTTTAGTTGAAGAACAAAATACTTAAGCTTAAGTATAAAATTCTTAGATATTTAATAAAAGTAGTATATCTAATATTGATAGTACTAATCTGCTAAAAGATAGGTCTGCGAAAGATTAGGTTGTTGGTTATTTTAATAGCTAACCAAGCCTACGATCTTTAGTTGGTCTTAGACGGACGTGCAACCACATTGGAACTGAAATAAGGTCCAAGCTGATTTTTCGGCCAGCAGTAAGGAATATTGGACAATGAACGAAAGTTTGATCCAGCAATACCAACATGAATTAAAAAAGATAGTTAAACTTAATTATCGAAGAAGATCTTTTATGGTTGTAAGATTCTTTAGTTAAAAATGAAAATGACGTTATTTAATCTAATAAGTCCCGGCTAATACTCGTGCCAGCAGCCGCGGTAAAACGAGGGGGGCAAGCGTTATTCGTCTTGACTGGGCGTTAAGGGTTCGTAGACTGTAAAGCAAGTTTTGTGTTAAAAATCAAAGCTTAACTTTTATAAATACAAAGTACTACTTTACTTGAGTTTTATGCAGGAGAATATAATTTTATGAGTAAGGGTAAAATCTAACTATAAATAAAGGAATGTTATAAGCGAAGGCGATTCTCTAGTAGAAACTGACGTTGAGGGACGAAAGTATAAGGAGCAAACAGGATTAGAGACCCTGGTAGTTTATACTGTAAATTATGAATGCTGTAATTTAATGACATGGAGACTTTTACTGTATAGATTACTTTATGTAACCGAAATTTAATTGTTGAGAAACAAGCAAAATTCGAAAGTTTTTCTATGTGTTATTTGTCACCAAATATTGTTTTAAATTATTTAAGTTAACACTATAAGCATTCCGCCTGAGGAGTACGATCGCAAGGTTGGAACTCAAAGGAATTGACGGGAGCTTAACACTAGCAGTGGAGCATGTGGTTTAATGCGATAATCCGCGCAAAATCTTACCAATTTTTGACATTAAAAATTTTTATTTATCTTAATTTTATAAAAAATAAATTTTAATACAGGTGTTGCACGACTGTCGTCAGCTCGTGTCGTGAGATGTTTGGTTAATTCCTTTGAACGAGCGTAACTCTTTTCTTTTATATATAATGTTAATAGTTTTTTTAAAAATCAATTTAAAAATTGTTTAAAAGATACAGCCAGTGATAAACTGGAAAAAGGTGAGAACTAAGTCAAGTCAATGTGACCCTTATAAATTGGGCTACACACGTGCTACAATGAAAATTACAAAAAGTTATCATAAAGTTTTTTAGTAAATCTTAAAAGTTTTCGTAGTACGGATTGTATACTGCAACTCGTATACATGAAGTTGGAATTGCTAGTAATCGCGAATCAGCATGTCGCGGTGAACATGTAAATTAGCTTTGTACACACCGCCCGTCACATGCAGAAAGTTAGTTTTACTTGAAGGTTTATTTTTAGTAAGCCCATTGAGAAATTGATAATTTGGATGAAGTCGTAACAAGGTAGTGGTACGGGAACGTGTCGCTGGAAAATATGTTTGTATTTTGTATAAACTAGTTCAATTAAAATTATGTTAAATGATAAATGTGTTGTCTTTTATTTTTTTTTTACTGTTAGGTTTTAGTTCTTTATGTGTGGTTTTACTACAAAATACTTTTTTTGCTTTACTATTTTTAATTTTAAGTTTTTTGTTGACGTCAATTCTTTTATTTTTTTTTGAATGTGAATTTTTGGCTTTAATTCTTATTATAATTTATGTAGGAGCCGTCGCTGTACTATTATTATTTGTTTTAATTATGTTAGAAACAAAATTGAAAAGTTTTTCTAAGGATGTTGTTAGGTATTTTCCTTTTGGTGTTTTTTTAAATGGGATTTTTTTTTTTGAATTAATTAGTTTGATAAATAAAAGTTTTGCCAATAATTCAGTTTTTTACGAAAACTTTCTAAATACCTATTTAAATTGGTATGACAAGTTGGATTCGATTACTGAATTGGAAGTGTATGGTCAACTTTTATATACCCAATTTGTGTTGCAAATTTTAATTGTTGGTCTTATATTATTTCTTGCATTAGTAGGAGTTATTTTTTTAATATCTAAATCTGTATTTTCAAAAAATATAAATCAGACTTCATTTTCCCAGCTTTCCAGAAACTATTTAGAGCAAAATTCAAATCAAATATTGCTTTGATATTTTTTTAATAGACTGTATTAGTTTGAGTAAAATTTATTTTGTATAAACTCGAAAAGGAAAAGCTCAAATAAAATAACATTTTTTTTATGCTCGAAATGTAATTAAAGTAGTCGTTGTAAATATGTTATAGTTTGTTGCAAGTTTCAATTAGAACAACAAATTGTTATAATAAATATTACATTTTAATGTAATGAGTGAATTTATAAAAATTCAAGAGTTGTCTTTTTTATCTGAATATTTCTTAATTACTGCAATTTTTTGTCTTACTTTGTTTTGTTTATTTTCAATAAATTTTTTTCCGAGTTTTGACCGTTCGTCCATAAAATTTCGGTTTAACGGTCAACTCATTTTTTTATTAATTTTTATTTTAATTTGTTATTTAGTTTTAGTATACCAACAATTAAATATTTCATTATTAAGTTTAACAAGTTTTAATGATACTATTCTAAACGATCAATTATCATTTGTTTCGAAATTTATTATTGGTTTAACTTGTATTTTTTACTTGATATTTATCAATAAATTTATGAGAAACCAAAAATTAAATGATTTTGAATATTGTATTCTTTTACTTGTTTCAATATTTGGTTTTTTTTTGATCTGTAGTGTAAATGATCTTATAACGGCTTATTTGGCTATCGAGTTACAAGGTTTAGCGTTTTACGTTTTGGCTTCATTTAAAAAGTCTTCAAATTTTTCTGTTGAAAGTGGTATAAAATATTTTGTCTTAGGGTCATTATCTACCGCATTATTTCTTTTTGGTATCACGATGGTTTATGGTTCATGCGGTAGTATTCTTTTTACGGATTTCAAAGATTTTTTTATCTGGATTTTTTCTGCTAATAGTATTTTTTTTATTTATGATTCATTCTCAAGTGTTTTTGAATTTTTTCAAGATAACATTTGTTTTACTGAGAACTCTGAAGTAGAAAAATTAAAAATTATTTACAAGAAATTAAATTTTTTAGATTTTTCAAATGTAAAATTTAGTTTTTTAAAAACACGATTTGATTTTAATTTAGAGGAGTGGCTAAGAGAAATTGATTGTCAGAATAGCATTGATATCAAGTTTGTAGATAATATTAATGTGTTCAAATTAACATTTTTAACTTCTTCAATAGATGATTTTTTAATCGAAAATTCTTACCAGACTAATTCGATTAATTTTTTATATGCTTTGCAAGAGTATTTCTTAGATTATAAAATTTTTTTAAAATTAAAACCTTATTTATTAGACTCTTATTATTACGAAGCTGTAGACTTAGAAAATCTTTTTGGATTTTCGACACATACTTTTTTAGATGAAAATTTAATAGGAGATTTGTGTTTTAATAATGGAATTGTAGATGAATTTTTTTTAAATTCTAATCTCTCTAATTTAAATTTACAAGAGAATGTTTATAGTCAAGTTCCTACGTGTTTTTTAGTTTCAATTTCAAATATAAATTCTTTTTTTTTTGAATCTTTTGAAATAAATAACGCAAATTCTGCATTTGTATCTGATCTTAGTTTTATGGTAATTGGCTTTTTATTAATCCTTTTTGCTTTATTTTTTAAACTAGCTTTGGCACCTTTTCATTTGTGGTCACCGGATGTATACGAAGGATCACCTTCAAGTTCAACGTTTTTTTTCATGGTGCTATCAAAATTTGGTATTTTTGTTTTATTATTGAGGCTTTGTTATTTTAGTTTTTATAGTTTATTACATTATTGGCAGTTTTATTCTCTTTCTATTGCGTCTATTAGTATTTTTGTTGGAGCTGTTGCTGGGTTAAAGCAGCGAAAATTAAAAAGTTTATTAACATATAGTTCTATTAATAACATGGGTTTTGTTTTGTTAGCTTTTAGTGTTGGCAGTTTTGAAGGAGCGCAAATTACTTTTTTTTATTTAATAGTTTATATGCTGGCTAGTGTGTGTATTTGGTCTATTGTTTTAAGTCTGGATTTGAAAAAAGTCTCAAATACGGATAAACAAAATAAAGATTTAGGAGATTTAGCTCTATTACAAGAATCTAATAGTACATTAGCCCAAGGGTTAGGTATTACTTTATTCTCATTAGCGGGATTACCTCCAATGATTGGTTTTTTTGCTAAAATGGGAGTCTTTAAAATTTTAAGTGGTCTTTCGATTTATTATTTGTCAGTTTTAAATATTTTGTTTAGCGTAATTGCTACATTTTATTATTTAAGAATTATAAAAATAATATTTTTTGAAAATATTTTAATTGGTCACTTATATGCCACGATAAATTCAAAAAAAGTGTTTATTTTGAATTTATTAATTTTTCTGCTTATATTTTTGTTTTTTAATCCTTTGTTTTTATATCTTTATTCTTATAAAATAACTTTATTTTTGAATGAAGCGTTTTTTTAATTTCGAATTTAAAAATGAGTAGAATTTTTTTATTTTTATAGTTTCTATGTCCTTATCGTCTAGTGGTTAGGACCCCGTCCTTTCACGACGGTAACATGGGTTCGAATCCCATTAAGGATATTCTTTGTTCAATTCAATTTTTTCAGAATAATATGAATATTAACCTGCTTGCTCTCGTTTCCGTATTAACTTTAGTTGGTAGTTTTATATTGGTGCTTGTCCCTCGTAACAGTTTAAATTTATTAAAATTAATTGCTCTGAATTTTTCAAATTTACCTTTTATAGGTTCTTTGTTAATTTGGACTAGTGATTGGAATTTTTTTTGTCAATCTAAACGATTGTTGCCTGTCAACCCGTCGTCAGATTCTAAGGTGACAGCAACGAGTTTTTTTTCCATTGAGTCTAGCGTAGATGTAGCGGTTACAGTAGCATCTGGGCAACCTTTGGATATTAGGCACGTTGCTTACATTTTTCTTATTTTATCACCTGTGGTAGGTTCAATGGCTCGACGAGTCATAAGAGGTAGAGATCCGCTTACTGAATGTACCACTTTAGCGGAGTTTAGAAATCTTTCTCCTGTAGAAGTTTCTGGGGATAAAAGTCTAGAAAGATTTACCGAAGTGTATCGCAAAGTACTGGGTTTTGCAGATGGGCCATTAATATCCCCAGCGGACTTTAGTGAACTCACAGAGATCTTCCTAAGGAAGGTTGACGAGCCACGTACTATTGAATCTCGTATAGTAACGATGGTTATTACGGTATTGTTTAGGGTACCGGTGGCTTCACTAAACTCCTGGACAATACCTCTCATTTTACGTGAAGGTGAGGCTGGGGGTGACGCTGATCGGGTTGTTTTAAGCGATATCCAACAGGCTGTGATAGACGTGTTGTTGGACCGTGAAGAAATTGCGTTGTCTAGAAGTCAGCTTGAAAGATTTGTAAGAGCAACTTCTATCTTTGCGGTTAGAGTCTATCCCATTATTATGGGTATGGTTTAATTCAACTTTTTCAGAATAATATGAATATTAACCTGCTTGCTCTCGTTTCCGTATTACCTTTATTTGGTAGTTTTATATTGGTGCTTGTCCCTCGTAACAGTTTAAATTTATTAAAATTAATTGCTCTGAATTTTTCAAGTTTACCTTTTATAGGTTCTTTGTTAATTTGGGCTAGTTATAAGAAGTCTCTTTGTCAGTTTCAATTCGTAACAAAATTGCTATTGTTGCCTGCTTTAAATTTAAATTTAACTTTAGGTATTGATGGAATTTCTCTATTTTTTTTATTACTAACGACATTATTGATACCAATTTGTATTTTGCTTAGTTGGGATAGTGTTAAAAAAGATTTAAAAGAATATTTACTAGCGTTTTTGCTTTTAGAATTTTTTTTGATTCTTGTATTCGGTATTTTAGATTTGCTCTTATTTTATATATTTTTTGAAAGTGTCCTTATTCCGATGTTTTTGATTGTTGGAATTTGGGGCTCACGAGAAAGAAAAATACTTGCTTCTTTTTATTTTTTTTTATATACCTTGTTCGGTTCTGTTATTATGTTGTTGGCTATTGTATATATTTACTACCAGGTTGGAACAACAGATTATGAAATGTTATTAACATTTTCTTTTTCAGAACTTGAACAAAAATTTTTGTGGTTCGCTTTTTTTTTAGCTTTCGCTGGAAAAGTTCCGATGGTTCCTGTTCATCTTTGGTTACCTGAAGCGCATGTTGAGGCTCCGACCGCGGGTTCGGTTATTCTTGCAGGTGTGCTTCTTAAGCTTGGAACTTATGGTTTAATAAGATATTCATTGCCGTTGTTTCCAAATGCTTCTTTTTTTTTCACTCCGTTTGTTTATACTATTGCAGTAGTTGGTATTATTTATACATCTTTTACTGCAATACGACAAAGTGATTTTAAGCGAATAATTGCTTATACATCAATTGCGCATATGAATTTAGTTATTTTAGGAATTTTCAGTTTTAATTCTATAGGATTAGAAGGAGCTATATTTCAGAGTTTAAGTCATGGTTTTGTGGCAAGTGCGCTTTTTCTTGTTATTGGAATTGTTTATGATCGATATCATACTAGAATAGTTAAATATTATAGTGGTTTAGCTTCTGTTATGCCAATATATATATCGATTTTTTTATTTTTTACAATGGCAAATATAAGTTTTCCAGGGACTAGTAGTTTTATTGGTGAATTTTTAATTTTAACAGGTTCTTTTAAGTGTAGTACTGTCGTAACTTTTTTAGGAGCAACAGGTGTTATTCTTGGGGGAGCTTATTCACTCTGGTTATTAAATAGGATTGCGTTTGGAAATATGAAAGTACAATATTGCGCTAAATTTTTAGATTTAAATAAAAGAGAATTTGTTTGTTTTTTACCCTTAATTTTAGGAACTCTTTTCTTAGGTATTTTACCGAATATAGTTCTTAGTTCTATTCATAATAGCGTAAATTGTCTAATTGAACTTATTTATTTTTAAGAAAATGGTATATTTATTTGAATCTAAATTACCTGAAAATAAATCAATTTATTTTGGTTTAACTTGTATTTTTGGTATTAGTAAAAGTAGTTCATTTTTAATTTGTAAAAAGTTAGGTTTTTTATCAAATTTAAAAGTTAAAAAGTTATCTACGGATCAAATTTTAGAAATTTCTAAAATTATTGAATCTATGTCATTTTTAATCGCTAATGATCTAAAACGGTATAATTTATTAAAAAAACAAAAACTTTTTAATATCAAATCTTATAAAGGTCTAAGAAGAAAAAAAGGTTTTCCTGTTAGAGGTCAAAGAACGCATACAAATGCAAAAACGGCAAAAAAAATACGCTAAAATAATTTTAAATTTAGCAGTGATGTATATGAAAAATTATTTAATAAATTCATTAAAATTTAAAAATGTTTTATTATTCCAAGAACAGTTTAAGTATTTAAAAACAACACATTCTTATCATCTAGTTGATCAAAGTCCGTGGCCTGCTGTGGCTTCTTTAGGTGCATTTATGATTACGTCAGGTTTGGTATTATACATGCATAAGTTTATAGGAGGATGGAATCTATTTTTATCAGGATTTGGTGTAACTTTTTATGTAATGTATACGTGGTGGCGAGATGTTGTACGAGAAGCTACGTTTGAAGAACAACATACCGTAGCGGTGCAAAAAGGTTTAAAATTAGGCATGATTTTATTTATTGTTTCTGAAGTTATGTTTTTCTTTGCTTTTTTTTGGGCATTTTTCCATTCTAGTATAGCTCCGGTTTATAACATTGGAGGAGTTTGGCCGCCTAAAGCTATTACACCTATGGATACTTATACAATACCATTAACAAACACTTTTTTTTTATTAACATCTGGAGCTACTGTAACATGGGCGCATCATGCAATAGTAGCTAGAGCAAAAAAACAAACTTTACTTGCTTTATTTTTCACTCTAATACTTGCTGTTTTATTTACTAGTCTTCAAGGATTAGAATATGTGGAAGCTTCGTTTAATATTAGTGATGGGGTTTATGGTTCATGTTTTTATATGGCTACAGGATTTCATGGTTTTCATGTTTTTGTTGGAACAATTGCATTACTTGTTTCTTTTATTCGAATCGTATTCAATCATTTTACTAATCATCATCATTTTGGTTTTGAATCAGCAATTTGGTATTGGCATTTTGTAGATGTCGTATGGTTATTTTTGTTTATCAACGTTTATTGGTGGTCAAATAAATAATAATTATAACAATTTTAATTTTGATGAAACTTTATATAAAAAAATCATACGTTAGAAAAAGTATTCTTATGGTATTTTTTTTATATGAGAACCAGCATAGCAAAAAATGTTTTGACATTGAAAAAGCATATTATAAAACGAAGTACATTAGCAATGAATATAATTGACAATTTTTTTAGTAGAAAAGTTATTTAAAATATTTTGTAAATGAATCTATTTGAAGTTTATGTTGAACAATTTTCATATACTTTTTCAATATTTAAAGAAGAATATATAGGAATTCTGACTTTTTTATCTATAGCAATTATTTTAGCTTCAATAATTGCTGGTTTGTCTTATTCTTTAATAAGTCAAAATCCTGAGTCTGAGAAATTATCTTCTTATGAATGTGGTTTCGAACCGTATGAAGATACTAAAAATAAATTTGATATTAAATTTTGTTTGGTGGCAATTTTATTTATTTTATTTGATATCGAAGTCATATTTTTATTACCATGGTCTGTAACTTTATCGCAATTAAATCTTTTAGGGTTTTGGTCTATGATAGATTTTTTATTAGAATTGGGAATTGGCTTTGTTTATGCTTGGAAACTACAATCTTTAGATTGGTAAAGTTAAAATTTGAAAACTAGTAAAAATATGTTTTTAGAAATTTTTGTGTATTATTTTTTGTAAATTCTAAAAAAATGTTAGATTTATTAAAAAAAACTGCAATAATCAATTTTTCTTTGATTTTATTTTGTGATGCTCCTGATTTCTGGCAATTAAGACTGCAAGATCCTGCAAGTTCAATTATGGAAGGAATTTTGTTATTTAATAAACATTTACTTTTTATAGTTGTAATGATTGTTATTCTTACAGGATGGTTACTTTTTAACACAATTTATAGCTATGATGAGTTTAACAGTAGTCAGCCAGCAAACTTTTTCCATTCAAATGAACTAGAAATTGTCTGGACTTCTCTTCCAGCGTTAACACTGTTAACATTAGCATCTCCGTCTTTTAGTTTATTATATTCAATGGATGAAATATCAATTCCTGATTTTTCAATTAAAATTTTAGGGCATCAATGGTTTTGGAGTTATGAAATCTCTGATTTTCGATCATGCTTACAAACTACAACTTTAAAATATGCTTGCTACATGTTAAGTAATGAAGAATTAAGAAATTGTAAAGGATTTTTTAGAAATTTGGAAACAAATAAAAGAGTAATCTTGCCTACAAATACTCATATGCGTCTTCTAGTCAGCGCTGTGGATGTTTTACATAGTTGGACAATTCCATCTTTTGGTTTAAAAATTGATGCTTGCCCTGGAAGATTAAATCAAGTTAATCTATTTATAAAAAGATTTGGAGTTTTTTTCGGACAATGTAGCGAAATTTGTGGAGTAAATCATGGTTTTATGCCTATTGTGCTTTTAACGTTACCTACTAGTCAATATCATTATTTAATTATGACTAATCTAGAAAATCATTCTAGTTAATATTTTAAAAATGAAAACTTGTAATTCAATTGATTAGAAAGCGTATGCTTGATAAATTTGAGCTATGTTAGTTTTAAGCTTATAAAAGACCAGTATCATATATTATGTTAAAAAATAGGTTAAATAACATAATAGGCTAATGTGTTAGATTGCAAATCTTGAAATACTGGTTCAAATCCGGTTTTAACCTAGTATTATTATAATGATATCGTCATTAGTCGATTCTTTTCTTGTAACTGTTAATTTAAAGCATTTTTTAGAAAATAATTTCATATTTATACTACCAACATTGACATTATATTATATAATAATTTGTAAAGTAACTTCAAAGTTTATATTTGTTGTAAAATGTTTAAACAAATAAAATTTAATAAAGTTAAAAGACATTGTACATTAAAATGAATTTAAAGAAAAAAAATTTGATTAAAAAAATAAAAAACTTTACACTAAATTTCGGCCCGCAACATCCCGCAGCACATGGAGTTCTAAGATTAGTTTTAGAATTATCTGGAGAAAGTGTTATCAAAGCAACGCCACATATCGGTTTATTACATCGCGGTACAGAAAAACTAATTGAATATAAAAATTACGTTCAAGCCTTACCTTATTTTGACAGACTTGATTATGTATCAATGTTAGCACAAGAACATTCTTATTGTTTAGCAATTGAAAAGCTTTTAAATTGCAGTATTCCCGAAAGAGCCAAATTTATTCGAGTAATTTTTGCAGAAATAACTCGAATTTTAAATCATTTGTTAGCAATCGGCTGCCACGCAATGGATGTTGGAGCGATGACGCCTATGCTATGGGCTTTTGAAGAAAGAGAAAAACTAATGGAATTTTACGAAAGAGTTTCCGGAGCTCGAATGCATGCAGCGTATTATAGACCAGGAGGTGTACATACAGATTTACCAAAAGGTTTATTATCAGATATTCATATTTTTTTAAAATTGTTTAATCATAAAATTATCGAAATTGAAGAAATGTTATCTGACAATAGGATTTGGAAAGAAAGGCTTGTAGGAATTGGGGTTGTTCCGAAAAACGATGCCCTAAACCTCGGTTTTAGCGGAGTAATGTTGAGGGGATCAGGAATTCAATGGGACTTGCGTAAAAGCCAACCATATGAGATTTATAACAAATTAAATTTTGATATCGTAGTTGGAATGCAAGGGGATTGCTATGACCGATATTTAGTTCGTCTTCTAGAAATGAAACAATCTATAAAAATTATTGAAGAATGTCTTGATAAGATTCCAAAGGGTCTTGTTAAAAACAATGATATAAAAATAACACCACCATTAAGATCTCAAACCAAGAAGTCAATGGAAGCCCTAATTCATCATTTTAAAACTTATACAAATGGGGTTTCTATTCCTGCAAACGAAACGTATATTGGTACAGAGGCTCCAAAGGGCGAATTTGGAGTATATTTAATTTCTAATAATTCAAATAAACCTTATAGATGCAAAATAAAAGCACCAGGGTTCGCTCACCTACAAGCTTTAGATTATATGTCTCAAGGACATATGATCGCCGATGTTGTAACTATTATCGGGACACAGGATATTGTATTCGGAGAAATTGATAGATAATAAAATTAAAATTTATGAGCATAAATTTTACAAATAAAAAAATAATAAC